GGACATTCTATTAGACCGACATAAGTGAACTAAATACTGATAACTCTCAAATAACATATTATATGTGAGAAAATATCTGGAAAAAAAACGATTTGATTTCAACCATCTTTCTCGATAAATCAAAAGACTAGATTCAATGAATCGCTCCTGGAAATCTTCTATTAAGATAGACTGATACAAATGAATAGGAACAAAAAGTTGTGGATATTGCAAATTGATATACATAGATTGAACTTTACTAACATATTCAAAAGATTGTTCTTCATCCAAACGATAATTATGTCGTTGATTAGTAGATAACTCAGTTATGGATCTCCGATCGTATCCACGATAAAGAAAGAAATATTTTATATTTTCATTTGGAAAATGCTTTTCGCGCTCTCTTCTTATCCCATAAGTTATATAAAGCCTTCGCACTAATTCCTGCTTCACTAACAAATTATGATATGACGAAACAATATTATAATCTAAATAGATTGGAGATACAGGGTCCCAGACAAATTGTTTTCCTAAAAATACAATGGGTTCAAGAGATGGATTTAATTGAGTTTTGTATTGGTTGCATAATTCAGAAATTCCTAATCCAGAGAATCTTTCACGTAACAATATATTATCTAATTGATTCTCTAACTTTTTAATCTCTCTCTTTCTCAAATTTCCTAAAGACCTTCTGTAACCAAAAGAGTATCTTTTTCCCTTATATAATTTCTCTTTCTTATATTTAATCTTGTTCAAATCAAAATCGCGTTGAGGAATTTGACCCTGATCTTGATAAAAAAGGAACATATTATCTAAATTATTGGATTCAGATAATAACTTTATGGATTCAAAACTACAACTTCGTGTAAAACTCAGATGCCACACCTTAGGAGACCAAGCAATCTCACGTATTGGCCCCGTCAGAATTGAATCCATTGTACCTAGTTGTTTATTATTTTGAATATTTGAAAAACCTCTCTTTACGTATTTAGAGGAATAACTTTGGTAGATTATACTTGAAGAATAGCTCCGGTCAATAAGAAAAACAAAAGACAGGCTATTCTTCTGAGTTATACTTCGATTAATTTCTGAACAGAAGAAATCTCTTGAAAGGATTTCTAGAATACCACATGCTAAGTTAAAATCATTCTCTTCAACCTTATTAATTCCAATAAGATTCTCTTTCTTTTTAATGTCCAGATTGAACCAACAATCGCGGGCCGCTAATCCAACTAGTAAAAACAGGATATACGGGAGTATGGTTAACTCGTTGATCGTCGATTCAATTTGAGAAGGCTCTAAATACCAATTATATAGGTAATAGAATCTCTTTTTGAATAGATCAGTATTGACAAAGGAAAGATCTGTAAAAGGAACCTTTAATAAACTATTCTTTAAAAAAGATTTTGCTATCTTATAAGATAAAGATAGTATTTCAATTTCCAAACTAGATCGGTTTTTATTACCTATATTATTAACAATTGAATTCTGTCGATGCAAGGCCAGTTCAATTGCATCATTCCATCGAATCCTTTCCCTCTTCCTTGAATTACTTATTAATAATGTCCCATTAGCAAAATAAGAGACATCCTTTTTACTATAACCCATGGTTATCGAATCAATTCCTTGAAGAAGAGTTGAATTAACCTCTGTTTCAAAATTTTTGATACGTAATAGCATCGACAACTCTTGGCGGCGTTGACACGCAGTCGATTTTCGGAAATTTATCAGTTTATTCAACCGATTAGGGGCTATTAGAGCTGGATCCAACTTTCGAGGTAGATGAGTTAAAGCAATAACAAGATTGTTACTACTACAAGACTTTCTATGGTCATTACTAATCTTTTTTAATATTAGACAAAGCAAGAACCTGGGATTAGCTTCTAATCTATGATAGAAACGATTAATATTCAATTCATGAATATCTTGAATCCATATTATACAGGGGGATAGCTCTTTTGCTATTGCAAAGATGATATTTAATCGATGTACACTCTGTTTCGAAATAAATCTTCCACGTATATTAATGAGAAATGATCTATTATAAAATAATCTTTTTAGCGGTATCTTTATTAATGGATAAGAAGAGTTAGAAGTGATATTCCTAATTATAAGAGCTCGCCCAGTCTCTATAGGTCCTACTAATGAAATTCCTTGAATCGGTAATAATCCTGATTGAAACGAAATAGGCATATCACAATATGGAATATTGGAAATCCCATCTCGTCTCATTATTGGTGAGAATAGGATATTTTTACCAAGGGCAGAAAGAACCCACTTCTCGGCAAGATCTGATTTATGTATTTTGTAGTTCAATAGATCTTTTTGGCAAAATCGAGGCAAATACGATAGAATATGGAGTCTTTCTTGCAGAAAAGAGTTAGCAACAATATTATCGACTAAAAGGTTAGAATCGTGAATCTGTGACCTATTTACATAATTGCAAATAGTCTTATTCGTCACAAGGTATTGAGTCAATAATTGCTTCTTAACTCTAAGAGTATCAGGACTTCCTCTTTGAATTATCCAAAGATCCAATCTGCTTCTCACAAAGAGATAGAAGAATACATTATTCATATAATTCAAGAATCTCTTGAAAGAATGTATTAATAGATATCTTGTCTGCATTTGCTTTGTCGAAGGAGAATACATTACTTTTTTGAGATATAAGCTACGCATTGGATCTATTAAGTATCTAATAGTATGAAATTGATTCCATAGATGAAAAGAATCCAAACCCAAAGCTACAGACAAAGAATGGTTAATAAATAGAAGAACAACTACTATTGAGAGAAGATAATAAGATAAGATGGGTTTATTTAGACATCTGAATACTGACCATCGGGAACATATTGTCTTCGTTTGATTAGTAAGTTCTTTAAGAATAATAAGATCAAGCCTAGCCAATATTTTCTTAATAGAACCCCTTCCAAATATCAGCCTTAAATCTGCTAAAAGATAGACTATAGCATTTTTTGTATTATCAGAAACCTTATTTATAAGGTTCGAATTGAATTGGTCACTCAGATTGAGCACTATTTCTGGATATGTTTCCACAATCAGATTATAGAAATATTTCCACCAGTTGGAAGTAAAAAACCAGGGCATATACTCTCTAAAAAGATCCCATTTCTGGCAGCTACCATTTCTCCAGAAGATCCAACGAAACCTATAGCTGATCAAATATCTTGATAATCCATTGAAATTGACGATATAAGATGTATGGCTGGGTTCGTCTCGGATATACGTATTTATATCTCCAAATATTGGATCTTTATATAAAGATTTAGTTCTTGGTAGAAATATTGATGCTATATTTTTATGTAATGATAACCTTTTAAACCAATAAAAAACCTCAGGTACCCTCGGTTCAAAAAGCGATACGATATGGAAATCAAAAGGATTATGAAAGGATTGATTCTCAATCAAATTGTTCCCCAAATTCAATCTCTGCTTCATAGATTTCTCTAAAACTAACGAACCCTTTCTTTCTTGGAAAGAAAAACGACTTTGTGAGCTGGCTAGTGTCTCAAACCTCTCTTCTAAGAAAGATCTTATTGCTATATAATAATTTTTATTTTCCCCTATTCGTTGGTATAATCTTAATAATAAATTAGAGATTCGGAACTGAATATATGATAGTATTTCATATCCATCCAGGTTTCTTGGTAGAAAGAATGGCACAACTCCATAATTTTGGAAACTTATAAAAAAAGAATCTAATATATTAGAATAACTCTTACTACAATTTCTACCCAAAGAATCCCTTATTTTTCTCGGGGTATAATATGTCTTAGATTGACCTGAGGATTGACTCTTATTATCTTTCTTTGAATATATTTCAAAATCTGAATAATTTAGAAACGGAGGATCCCAATCCTGTAATATTTCAGGCTCAATTAGCTTTCTTTTCAAAATCTTTTTGAATATATATCTATTTTTGTCAATATTGAGATTGAGTAACTCTAGAAAGAAATCAGGCAGCACAAGACTTCTATTACTCAGTTTAGAAAAAGAAGAATCAATTCTATCCATTAGAACATCTTTAGAAATAAGCTTAGAAAGAATGACTCTCCAAATAAATAAGTGATTAGCAAATTTAAGAGAATATTCGATATTAATATTATCAATCGAATTGTCTCTTGTTTTTGATATATCATCAATCGATCTATTAAAGTCAGATCTTAATATTAGAAGTGTTCTCTTAATAGAAAGAAGAGGCAAATCTTTAATCATATTGAAGAATCTGTACACAGTTAATTGAACAGTTTTATATTCATTACTATCATCAATCTGAACAATAATGGATCTGTTTAAGAACTCTTTCCAGTCCAAAAAATCTTGTTGGATTGTAGGCTTCAGTATATTATTAGTATGTTGATTGCCTTCTGCCCAGTTAAAAGATAGATATCTTAATTGGAATAGATATCTATTAGCTACTGTAAATAAACAATCATATAAAAAAAGAAGATAGATCAAGCAAAAAGATATTATTCTATCTTGTTCATATAACGCAACAAGGGAATAGATTGAATATTTGTTATACCTCTCCTTGAATTGGGTCCAGAAGATAGAACTATTGCTTCTACTGGTTATTTTTTTGAGTATATGTCTATTTCTAACTATTTGACAATAGTTAAAAAAGATATTATTAGAATTGAGATCTTTGCCGTTTCGTATCGTTAAATCCTTGGAAGATCTCGTATTCAATACATTCATTTCGAGTGTAACAACTCTCGGAGATCCCCCAGTGTAATCACTGATACTAACTCTATTAGGAAGAAGATTCAATCTATTAAAGACTAAAATCAATCTAGTTAATCGATTGATTGATTCATGCCTTATCTTTGAATAAATATATGGACTAAAGACTCCTTTGAGCTTTTCAAAAGAATCTAATCTTAACAATTCAAAGATTAGATTATAATTATTACATTCTTCCAGGATATATTGTTGATTCTTAGAATTATCGTTTATTATTTCTTTTAAGCAAAGAGAAGGGTCATTCAAAAATGGAAGAGAATGAGATGTAAAATAAGAATATTGAGAATATCTCTTTATCTCCCATAGAGTGAATAGATTTTTGATACTTGAGAATGCAGAACCTTTGTATCGTTCTTCTATCAAACATGTATTTTGTAAATCCAAATAGTCTATCAAACTATTCTCAGATCTTCTGGTAAGACCTGTCTTAGTTGAATGATATATAGACATTGGCAGTGTCAATGCGAGTATAATTACTAGAACAAGTCTATTATCTCGCTTTATTGAATTATGTAGGTCTCTTAAGAGCAGCGGATTCAATATTCATGGATCAAATAGTTTAATAAAAGGTTCAAAGCCATATAATAGATTGATCAAGGATATTTTTTGATTTCGATTCTCAAATGATGTAAAGAAAGAATGGAATCTTTTTATTTGTGTTAATCCTAAAAATCTATAGAAAGAAGACGGATCTCTTACTCTTTTTCCTACCACCTCTTGCAAATTACTTTCTTTCTTCATACTATATTAATGTGATAGATACTATCTGTTTATTAGATTCTATTATATAGATAATGTTCAAAGATTCAAGGTTCAATCGACTGTTTCTTTGATTGTAATGATTCACTGATATGTTTGATCTACGTTTTCAATCTTATTAGATTGCAAGATTCAAATTGTTGAGAAGATCAATTCTTTTATTTTTCATGATCCTATTAATATATTCTAATCTATTACTCCCAAGAATTAGAACAAGTTATCAAAATAAATTCAATGGGCGAACGACGGGGATTGAACCCGCGCATAATGGATCCACAATCCATTGCCTTAATCCACTTGGCTACGTCCGCCCTCTCTTGCTCTCTTACACGACCCAAATGTAGAAGATAACAAGGTGAGAGCTATTTCATTACTAAAGATACACATTATCGTGCATATTTTTCTGATTATGAATAGATCCAGGATATTGTATTATAGATAACCAAATAGAAATCTGATTGAGTGAACAAAGCTTGTCAATCTTCTCTAATCTAGAGATTGGTGAATATTATACTCCAACATAATATGAATATGAAAAAAAACATTATGGATCCGCATAAATGAGGAGTATTGCAGTTATAACATCTATATCTTCCTATCTAAAGATATTATTTTGTATCTTTGAGAATCATTATTATCATTAAATAAATAGAATTGTATACTCATAATAGAGTAAAATAATTATAAGGTAGAAAGGAATCCACACCAAGTACCAACCCTTCAAAAAAAAATAGGTTGGTACTTGATTACACTGCAGAACCAAATAGATATTATCCGTTTACAGAAGGAGCTTCAACAGAAGCTAAATCTAGAGGGAAATTATGAGCATTACGTTCATGCATAACTTCCATGCCTAGGTTAGCACGGTTGATGATATCAGCCCAAGTATTAATAACACGACCTTGACTATCAACCACAGATTGGTTAAAGTTAAAACCATTCAAGTTGAATGCCATGGTGCTAATACCTAAAGCGGTAAACCAGATACCTACTACAGGCCAAGCAGCTAAGAAGAAATGAAGAGAACGAGAATTATTAAAGCTAGCATATTGAAAGATCAAACGGCCAAAATAACCGTGAGCAGCTACAATATTGTAGGTTTCTTCTTCTTGACCAAACTTATAACCTGCATTCGCAGACTCATTCTCAGTAGTTTCTCTAATCAAACTAGAAGTTACCAAAGAACCATGCATAGCACTGAATAGAGAGCCGCCGAATACGCCAGCTACACCCAACATGTGGAAGGGATGCATAAGGATATTATGCTCAGCCTGGAAAACAATCATGAAATTGAAAGTACCAGAAATTCCCAGAGGCATGCCGTCAGAGAAACTTCCTTGACCAAGTGGATAGATTAGGAATACAGCTGCAGCAGCTGCAACGGGAGCTGAGTATGCAACAGCAATCCAAGGACGCATACCTAAACGGAAACTAAGTTCCCATTCACGACCCATATAGCAAGCTACACCAAGTAGGAAGTGAAGAACAATCAGTTCGTAAGGACCACCATTGTATAGCCATTCATCAACGGAAGCTGCTTCCCAGATGGGATAGAAGTGTAAACCAATAGCTGCAGAAGTAGGAATGATAGCACCAGAGATAATGTTGTTTCCGTACAACAAAGAACCGGAAACAGGCTCACGAATACCATCAATATCTACAGGAGGAGCTGCGATGAAAGCAATGATGAACACAGAGGTTGCGGTTAGGAGGGTAGGAATCATTACAACACCAAACCAGCCGATATAAAGGCGGTTTTCGGTGCTAGTGATCCAGTCGCAGAAGCGACCCCATAGGCTTGCGCTTTCGCGTCTTTCTAAAGTTGCGGTCATGGTGATTTTTGGTTTTCGAGATAATTATTGAGTCCCCAAGCCATTTAGCTTGTTGATGGGTAGTATAGCATAGAAATCCATTTGTGTCAACTCATGTTCATTCAAGATTCAAAATTATTATAAATAGGAGGTATTTATCGATGTTAGATGTTAATAATATTTCTATCCGTTATTTTATTATTAATATTCTTTACTCGGATTGAACTTAAATCGAAAACAAAGAACCCTAACAATCCTCTTTTTCTTCATAAATATAATAAAAGTCCTTCATTTGTTATAATATATCAATCAGAGAAAGAAGGATACAGAATAGGAATCATCTCACAATAAAATATAAGCAGACAGAAGCAGGCAACAATAGTCTATTGCTCCAAATCTCAGTACAATATCGTGGTAATGACATTCTAGATAAGAATTATATCTAACGCAATATAAATAGTTATAACTAAGATAACGATATCAAGAAATAAAAAGAGATAAGAATCGATTCTTATCTTTTGATTACAATAAACAAATATATAACAATTCAATCTAGAATTTATCAGATTTATCTGGATGGCATCGCATCTCGTTTATGATTTGAAACTTATCAACTGTTTAAAGTAGTATATAGTTCTTTATCTTTTTATATCGATATAGATTCTACTGCAATTATTGGAAGAAATGATATACATCATATTCTATATGCTATCTAATAGTGAGAACTGAGTTATCTCTAGATACCAAAATCTTTGATTCTTCAAGATATTCTTTGTTGGTGAGAATGGAGATGATTTGTAGTCTTTGTAGTCTCCTAAAGAAGATAAATTGTTTAGAAATACTCTCAAATCAAATCTTCGTTGAATCGTGCGTATTGTACCTTTATGTTTACAAGCTAAGGTCTTACCACAAGAAAATCGTAGTATGTACTTTAACCTATACAAGTTATTTCTATTTTTTGATCCACTGTAATAGAACAATATAATTTTCCAAATCTGAACAAATCTTCTTAAGATCTCATCATCCGTTAACGTAGTCCAGGCTGATCTACTAATGGGACGTCCGGAATTGTCGCAAAAATTCTCTCTTACCATATATCTTATTAGAAGTATAATTGGGACTTTATAAAGTGATTCATTATTAATAGAAACAGTAATATATGAATCCTTCATAGTTCTAACTTGAACTTCATTGATTCTCGATCGAACACCTAGGATATAACCCAAGAATAAGACACAATTTCTTGATAATCTTTTGACACATATTCGATAGCAATGAAGCCAATGATGAGAATTAGATTCTGTAAACTTTAGAATGTAATAGATCCATCTTTTCACTGAATACTTAGTTCCCTTAAGAATGACAAGAGAACGATTCTCGTATCTTCCATAATGAATGCAGAAGCTTCTCGTATTATGAGCATAATCTATTAATCCAATAAAGAGAGATTTACCGACTTGATTCTGTTTTTGAAGGAGATTATTATGATCAGATATAGGAATGATATTTCTCCGCCGTAAACCCGAAAATTGGTTCCATAAAGGCACTACTAATGATTCGATCTCGTACATGTAGAAATTCCATACCAAGATGGTTAGACTACTCTTTGGGAAGGAATAATCGATTGAGAACCCAGAGCTGGTATATATAAGAAAGATCAATCTTGGTAGATGTAGAAACGGAGCATCCTTGATTCGCTGGCGAAACATTCGAATGAAAACTTCTGAATGGAGAGTATGAGGTATCTCTGTGTTTAAAATGTAATTAGAATACCGAAGTCTATCTTCCAAGAATGGAAATACCGAATGGTTGGATTGCGAACTTTTCCATTCATGGATTTCTCCCATCAATAAAGGTTCTATGCGGGGTGAAAGAATGATTTCTAAGACTGAGCATATTCCTTTTGAAAGTGCATCAAAAGACATATAGTTTGAACCACCAAATCAGATTGAATCATATTTTGGAGATAAAATCCCGGAGAGATCTTGTTGCCGTATTGCATTGATGAGACGTTTTATAGATATTATACTATATCCATTCGAAAGAGTGGATTCTTTTTTTGAATCCATACTTAGTCTATTTGAAGAACGATTAGAAAGGCTTGAGTAAAGATCATCTTGGAAAAGGAGAGAATACAAGAAATATCCCTGCGTTGGATTTATCACTTTTCTCTTGCATAACTTCCCAAATTTGGACAAGAATCGATATCCAGTTCTCATAGAAATAACCTCTTGATTCTAAAGATTTCACATAGTGTATCTAGTTGAAGGATTCATTGGATTAAGAATTCTTCCCTAGATCTCATGAATCTATATTAGTATAATACAGGCAATTTGTTCTATTTTAAAACAAGTGTGAATCATTCTTGTTACTAATTCGAATAATCTGTGCTGTGCTCTCAACCCATATATATGGGTTGAGAGCACAGCACAGATTATTCGTTCTTTCTACTTGGGTAATTCTCAGCGATTCCTATAACTATCCAAATACTCAGAAAATGTTTGTACAAAATATTGATATATCTCGCATCTATACATAGTTATCTCTTAATTATATTATATTAAGATAAGCTTGCTATTATCCCTAATTAATTGGTTGAAAATAAAAGACTTTAGAGTTTGGAAATAAGACTCTAGAGTGCATGATAGCAATTGATCTCTAAGAACAAATCGAATGTTCTGTATATAGTTACAAATATAAAGTGAATTCTATTAAAAATAGAAATTTGGATTAAGATCCGCTTTTTTACAATCCTGTTAACTAGACGGTAGAAGAAACGAGAATATATCTTTATGACTTACAGATCAAAGGAGCATTAACGCTGTCTTGTCTATCTATCTTTTGTGAGTTGTAAATAAATTCTCCATCTATTGTCATTTGTTGATTGATCCATACTACAAGCGTTCTCCTTTGTTTCTATCAGTCAAACAGTCTATGAATCTGAAATAATCCTTCTTGAAAAAGGATTTCATAGATAACCAATACTTCTTTATGGAAAGACGACTTCTTAGAGGAATAATAACCACTAGATAGATATAAAATAAGAAGAAAAGAAAGGGATAGTAGAAGAATATTTGTGAAATAAAATAAACCGAGCCCATTAGATTCTCCTAATAATTCACTTCGACCTCTTCAAGAACCTTTGCTCGTCTTATTATATGATGAACAGTCTGAGTTGTTTGAGCTCCCTTCTTAAGGAAATAAATGATAGCAGAAACATCCAATAGAGTCTGCCCGTTTCGTGGATTATAATATCCAACCTCTTTTATAGCTTTTCCTTGCCTTCGGGATTGGACATCAATAGCAATTATTCGATAAGTAGTTTATTAGGATAGGTACAGAGAAGAGATCTTTCCCCCCTATGAAACCGTACACGAGATTTTGACTTCATACGGCTTGAGCTATGACTCTAGTACTCATGAAATAAACAAAATAGTAGTAACTACTTATTATTTGTATTCTATTTCTCCTTGATTTAAGAGAAAATGCTCTTAACCCATGTCTGTTTTGGGAAATCTATGAATTACCAATCACCTCTCGAGTTATCTTTGATTAATCATTATTGTGGTAAAACCTTAGAAATTTGGGAAATCTATCATCGATTGATTCAATTTTGTATCTTAGTATTATCTCGTTCGTGGATCAATCCTATTAATCCTTAGGTTGAAGCTTTACTCCGAGGGCTTTTGGGATCAAGAGTTGGTAGCAACAAAACTTATTCGGATCAAGCCATAAAAAAAGATTACATTCAATAGATGATCCATTATTCCTGATAGATCGAAAGAGAAGATCTCGGACTCTATTCGAACTTAAGGATCGAATATCCTTATGTTAATTATACTCATTCAATCAATTCCCAGAATATTGAATGTAATCTTTGGATAAAAGCATTTGTTCTTGTAATTGTGGACCAACGAAGTTCAATAACCTTCTTTGATTCTGTAGATTAACCATAGATATTATTCTAATCGGAGAGATATCTGGGAAATGTGAGTTCCAAAAAAAAAAATACTATTCAAGTTTCATTTGATAACGATTCTTATCAAATGTTGAAATAAGAACATTTCCTTCGGATTTGGAAAAGGCGGTTAATAGATTCCGCAAGAACCATCCCGATTCTCGAGCCACACGTTGCTTTCCACCATATCGTTTTAAACGAGGTTTTACCATAATATCTAAAAAAAGATTATTTTCTTATTACATATTTGTTATTACAAGAATGATCCTGGTGAGAGAGACCCATAACTCGAAATCCAAACGAGATATATCTTCATGATCCTAATTGGATAGATTCCAATCCTTTGAAAAGGAATTAATCGCTCAATTTCTCTTTAGCTGCATACATTACATCAACTGTAATCTTTGTAATGTTATTTTGTCTTGCAAAGATTTCCGTATTTCTCTTGATTCTCCCTCTTACAAAGCCAGGAATCTTATTCAGTTCCAATTGACTCTCAGAAGTCCAGTCCAAGTCTGTATCTGTAGACAACAATTTGGTAATGACTTCTTTAGTATCGTGACCACCAAAGACATCTAATAAGTGATCTTCCATACCCAGAGTGAATGAGTTATAGACTAAATCAGCTATTTGATTAGTTCCTTCATAACCTAAGAAAGGTCGATATCCCAAAGGGAAATTTTGAATATGAACAGGTGAGGAAATCACTCCACATGGAATATCAAGCCGCTTGCCAATATGGCGCTCCATCTGGGTTCCAAATATAGCAAAAGGCTCGATACAAGCTATCGTATCTCCAACTTCGGTATGATCTTCTGTAATCAGTATCTCATTGCATAAACCTCGGACTTGTTCACTGAACCATTTCATGTCATGTTTACAATAAGTACCTGAACAACTAACGTGGATTCCCATCTCTTTGACGAGTATTTTAGTCATCGAAGCCGCGTGAGTTGCATCACCAAAGACTACTGCCTCTTTCCCAGCCAAATTCTGACAATCGATAGATCTTGAGAACCAAGCTGCTTGAGAAACAAATTTCGTTTGATTCTCAATGTATGGTTTATAATGGACGCTGCCTTTTGATAATAGGAAACTCCAAGCATTTATATGTTCTTCAATCTGTCCAATAAAATCAGCTGTATCCAGAATTCCCATAGGAGTAGTCGATATATAAGGCATTCCAAATTCTTCTTCCAAAAGTATTGCTGTCATTAAACCAATTTCACGATAAGGAATGATATTGAACCAAGCTCTTGGTAAATCTCTTAAATCCTCTAAAGATCCTCCTTCTGGAACTACTTGATTCACTACGATTCCCAAATCTTGCAATAAACGTTTCAATTCACGACAATCATGCTGATTATGGAAGCCTAGAGTAGAGGTTCCAATAATATTTGCTGAAGGCTTGTCTGTTATAGAGCAATCCAATTTGTTTTGCTTACGAGCTTTATCCAAACAATGGCGAACTATTTGTTCTAAAGTTCGGTCTGCTGCTTGAAGCTCATTCACTCGATAGTGATTAACATCTGCAAGAATTACATCAGATACAGAATGAATAGAAGCTCGATCTACAAAATTCTGTAAATCTTCTTGTAAGATACTCGAAGTACATGTAGGTGTAAGAACAATCGGATCGGGACGTTATTCCTCATCTTTTCGATTTATATTATTAATAACTTTTTCCTGAGATCCACGCGCTAATACATGACGGTCTACTATACTAGCAGTTACTGGAGTGAAATCTCTTTCTCTTTCCAGCATAGAGCGCATTACATTAAAATAGTCATCTCCCAAAGGTGCATGCATTATAGCATGTACATTCCGAAAAGAACTGGCTATTCGTAGAGTACCAATATGAGCAGGTCCAGCATACATCCAATAAGCTAATTTCATAAATCACTTTCCATTATCTTTTTCTTCCGCGTCGAAGGGAAATCTATTGCTATATTTAACTTATCATCATAATATAATATGACCTAGAAGATCCATCCACAGTTGGAAAGGAAAAGGGTCAGAATAGTCTCACTTGTGGTGTTCACAGCTCTTCCTAAGTAAGCAACATCTTTTTATACAGCTTATACATACAGGATCTGATCTGGGACGGAAGGATTCGAACCTCCGAGTAACGGGACCAAAACCCGCAGCCTTACCACTTGGCCACGCCCCATCAATGAGCGATATAATGAATATGCCATAGTTTATTCCTTCTGTCAATCTAGCTCTTGTTTTCCCAGCTAATCGGTTGTAGGTAGACAGTATCATTCTGAAAGGAATCAAAAGAGAACAGTTTTCTATTGATTTCTGTTGAAAAAGTCTCATCCATGAATCAATCAACTAGTTACTTCGATAGAATACCATAAATATTGATTCTATCTAATAGATAGAATTGAAAAATTTGTAACAGTATGTACTTATAGAAATGTACTTAATGGTTCAACCTATTAATAATTCTATTTCATTGTATTAAAAGAGAATTTTTGTCATTGGAGAATAGAAATGATAGTTCTGCTTAACATTTACCTGGGGGATTCTTTTCAATCGAATAATGCTTTTCTTGCTAAGCTACCTGAAGCTTATGCTATTTTTGATCCAATTGTGGATGTAATGCCAATTATACCAGTATTCTTCCTTCTTTTAGCTTTTGTATGGCAGGCTGCCGTGAGTTTCCGATAGTAAGCCATTCCTTTGTTCTGGGTGGGGTTAATATTATTCTGTACCCCTCCCCAACAGAAGAAGAAATCATGTAATCTAACCATGTTAATGATGAACGCAGAAGATCGTAAAGATCTTCTTTTAAAACCTGAAGCCAAGATGAAATTCAATTGGATTATTTTGGCATAAATCTATGATTTATATAAACAATATCTATTGTGACACTTTTGCAAGGCATTGTTATTCGCGGGGTTTCAAAGTTATAAAGGTTTCAATCTGATTAACCAATTATCGGTTCACTATAGTCACAAGAACTCGTGACTCAGACTCGTAAAATCACTAATTCGGAATAGTTAATACTAAGATCTATTCTCTCAAAAGAAAGATTTCTATTCGCCAGAAAATAGATGATAGAATAAGAATATACAGATTATCTAGCAAATCTTTGTATTCCTCTTTTTTACTCTATTCTCAAATAGAATGAAATAGATGTGGTATAAATACTCCAAACATGTTCCATTCTATTCTACTTTTAGTTATGATTTTAGTTATGATCACGGAGATTCGGTCATGCTTACTCTTAAGCTATTTGTCTATACAGTAGTTATCTTTTTTGTTTCTCTTTTTGTTTTTGGGTTCTTATCAAACGATCCTGGACGTAACCCGGGACGAAAAGAATAGGCTTATTACCATAGCCTAGTATTTGCGCTTATTTTGCTTACTAAATCAAGGACTAGAATCAGTATTGGGAGAGAGAGGGATTCGAACCCTCGGTACAAAGGATTGTACAACGGATTAGCAATCCGACGCTTTCAACCTCTCGGCCACCTCTCCAAACAGAAAAAAAATCGTTTTTACTCTAGCATCAAGCTAGAAGAAATAAGAAATAAGAATCTATCTTGTAACTGAGATATCAGAAGTATGCTTCTTTAAAAATAGATTAAAGATGACTGAGAGGTTTGGTCCGCTCAGCTTTATCCTTAATCGATTGAATCTTCGAATTTCCAGAAGTCAATTGCTGTCTTCTTTCTTTTCAAGATTCTTCAGCCTAGCCGAAGATAGCCAGGCTGCTTTTCTATTCAATAAGAATCGATTATTGATACAGTGCAGAACCCAATCTTACAGCTAAAAGACTTGTTACAAAAGCACCAATAAGGGCAAGAATAATTTGACCGTCTGAGATTGATGTCATTAGCGGATTATCTCCCTGATTATGTTTTAACAGATAAAAAACAAACAATAGACGACACTCTTCTTTCTCATTTGAATGAATCATTACACTATTGTTTATTCTACTAATTTCAGTTCGTCATGGCTATAGAAGATGTTCCGTTCTAGATCAACTCTTTTTTGAAAAGAGTGGTTAACAAAGACGAGAGCAAAGGGATTCTAAAATGGAAAATAAATCATTCTAACCCTGAGAGATATATTTTTGAAGATAATCAAGAGGTCAATAATGAATTTAGAAATCATTGCACAACTTACTGTTCTAGCATTAATTGTTGCATCAGGACCGCTAGTAATTGCTCTATCAGCAGCTCGAAAGGGAAATCTGTAATTGTTTAATAGCGTCTCCGGAAAAAGGCTAATTTTTTATAAAACACCCAATTCCGGAGATGAAGATTTAGAGATCAAAAGTCGTTCTTTTCTTATGAATATCTTATTATATCGACTCTTTTTAAATCTCTTTGTTAGACGCTTAGATAACTTCTAAGTTATAATGTTAGTGTATAGCGGGTATGGTTTAGTGGTAAAAGTGTGATTCGTTTCGTCCTTAGATCGAGTAGTTAAGGGATCTTTCAATTTGATTCTTTACTCAATTAGGAATCTTTATTTCTACAGGAGTTCACATACTTCCTTATAAGAGATGTTTAGTGTAGGGAACTAAATTCCTGTTATTTTGAAAGATCACATTTCATAAGTCTCGGAATAACAGAGCGGAATCCTCTTGAGACTCAAGAGTCCCAAAAAAATTAGTGACTAATCTATGGATAGCGATCTAAAATATCTATTTTATCGTCACTAAATACCGAATCCAATAAGAAATACTAACCCAATAGTTATGAAAAGATTAAACCTGGTTTACCAGGAGTATCAAACATTGATTTCTTACTGATTTCGTCGTTTAACTCGGTAAAAGTATATTCTCCTAAAGATACAGATCAATAGAAATAAAGAACGAATTAACTGAAAGAAATAGTGAGTTAGTTTTATCTACTCAACCCTCAGATTAATACAATCTAATCGATTGGATTGAGGAAAAAAAAGAATACTCAGAATACTATTTCTTTTGTACAAGGATCATCTAAGAAGTATATCTTTCCTATCTAAGTAAGAAGTATATCTTTCCTATCTAAGATACAAGGAAAAAGAGCCTACATAGATGTTATGGATGCTTCTATTTTCAGTAGCATAATCCTTTCTTAGGAAGTATAAGAAACAAGATAGTTAAGATGGAATGGAATCAGATCCTTATCGATCTCGAATAAATATTTTTGAAGCACTCGCCTTTTTGTTGATTCAACGAGGGATAAAAAGATGTTTCTATTGCTAACTATTCATCCGTCTTATCTTTATTTTTCCCCTTTTTAAGCCCATCGAGGAGCCGAATGAAGAGAGATCTTCACGTTCGGTTCTGAATTAGAGGTGTTAAAACTATTAATTAACATCGACTATAACCCTTAGCCTTCCAAGCTACTGATGCGGGTTCGATTCCCGCTACCCGCTAATGGTATTTATTTATCAAATTGACTTACATTTAACATTTATTAATTTACATTATTTTCTTTTGAATCTCAATCTTTATTGATCTATTCCCGAGATCTAATCTTTGTTTATAGCTAACAAACTCAAGTTATTTATTGTTTGTTCACAGTTCACAATATAGCATATGTGCCAGATAACCTCGTATCCGATAAAGCGTCCATCGTCTAACGGATAGGACAAAGGTCTTCTAAACCTTTTGCATAGGTTCGAATCCTATTGGACGTAATTCTCTATCCGAGGAAACAACGCATATTATCCATTGTTAATTAGAAACAATTGTTTATCAACTCTTCTTTTTTTAATAGATAAAAGAAGTAAGATCGATTAACAGAATTAGTGATTAGATTCACTTTTCTTGAAGTAAGAATAATTCGGTATGCTCCTTAATAGCTTCTTTCAAAAGAGTTTCTGCCTGTTCTGTAAACATCTTAGTAGAACGAATAATCTCACCAAATTGAGGTTTATTCGTTGTTACATACTCACGCAATTGCACTAAGAATCTTTTAACTTGTTCAACGTCTAATATGTCTAAAAATCCATTAACTCCGGTATAAATAGTAGCTACTTGTTCTTCAACCGATAATGGAGCTGATTGAGATTGTTTAAGCAATTCACGTAACCTCTGGCCCCTTGCTAACTGATTCTGAGTAGCTTTATCAAGATCAGAAGCAAATTGTGCAAAAGCTTCTAACTCTGCAAATTGTGCCAACTCTAATTTTAATTTACCAGCTACTTGTTTCATCGCCTTGATCTGAGCCGCCGAACCTACCCTAGATACAGAAATTCCCACATTGATTGCTGGTCGAATTCCAGCATTGAATAAATCCGCCGATAGAAATATCTGTCCATCCGTGATAGAAATGACATTAGTAGGGATATAGGCCGAGACATCGCCGGCTTGAGTCTCAACGATGGGTAAAGCAGTCATACTTCCTTCACCCAATTGGATACTCAATTTAGCTGCTCTTTCCAAAAGACGAGAGTGTAAATAAAAAACATCTCCGGGATATGCTTCTCGACCTGGTGGTCTACGTAACAATAGAGACATTTGTCGATAAGCCTGGGCTTGCTTTGAAAGATCATCATAAATAATCAAGGTATGCTGTTTGCGATACATAAAATATTCAGCTAGAGCTGCTCCGGTATAAGGAGCAAGGTATTGTAAAGTAGCGGGAGAATTCGCAGCTTCTGCTACTACAATGGTATATTCCATAGCACCGCGATCCTGAAAAGTATTTACAACTTGAGCTACGGAAGAAGCTTTTTGACCAATAGCTACATAAACACATATAACATTTTGACCTTTTTGATTCAGAATTGTATCTGTTGCTACTGCTGTTTTACCAGTTTGTCTATCTCCAATTATTAATTCTCGTTGACCGCGCCCTATAGGGATCATAGAATCAATAGCAATGAGACCTGTTTGTAAAGGTTCATATACAGAACGTCTAGAAATAATCCCTGGGGCGGGAGATTCAATCAGTCTAGATTCAGAAGCTGGAATCTGACCCTTTCCATCAATGGGCTGAGCCAAAGCATTTACTACACGTCCTAAAAAAGAATCACTTACTGGTATTTGGGCAATATTTCCCGTTGCTTTTACAGAACCACCCTCTTGTATCGATAAACCATCACCCATCAATACAACTCCAACATTATCAGATTCTAAATTCGGAGCAATGCCTACCGTACCATCTTCAAATTCTACTAATTCACCAGCCATTACTTTATTAAGACCATAAATTCGAGCAATCCCATCTCCGACTTGAAGCACAGTACCAATATTAACAACCTTAACTTCCGGAACATATCCTTCAATCTGTTTACGAATAATACTGCTAATCTCGTCGGGTCGAATGTTTATTACCATTGGTTTTTATCAGCTATCTTATTGAAAAGTGAGACCTATGAAAGCTAATCAGCTGTATTTTCAATGGCCCTGAGTAGGCCAATATGATAATCAATCATGCGCAGGTGCAATTCGCTATCCAACCGGCTATTCAGACTCTCTAGAGCTCTTTCTGAAGCAAGGCGAGAGACTTGTTGCCGAACTTGTTCAATTGCTCTTCCTTCCTCGAAACGTATTGTAAAATTTTTACTATCTTCTAATCTTTTAGAATCTTCATTGGCTGCATCGATTAGATCTCTTTTCTCTTTCTCCATCTGCATAAGCCCGTTAACTCGGATTTCATCCGCTTTCGTTTTCGCTTGTTGTAAACGAGTTCGAGCTTGTTTAAGTCTCTCCGTAGCCTCTTTATAGCACTCTTCTGCATCACTAAGAGTACCTAAGATTGTTCGCTTACGATTCTCTAAAAGATTAATCAATGAAAGTAGATTAGAGACTCTTTTTTTTTGAATTTTAAAGGTTTCTGATCCCTTCCCAAACCGAACATGCACCTTTCGATTCATTCGGCTTTCCTGCCCGTACTTTGCTATTTGATAAGAATCTAATACCTTGACGGGCCTGCCATCTTTATTCATATAGCCTATCTTGAATCAAGTGAAAATAAGATCACTCCAACTCTCTAATCGCCGAATCACGGAGGCTCTTCCAGACAATGTTTCTATTACTAGCAAGGTCGCTTCTTCTGAATAATATTTATCCGATATAGGTTGTCTATTCAGCAACCAAAAAGGCGGTCCACTTTTGGAATACTTTCTTCTCTTCTAGGAGAAATGAGATTGTCTTTAATATGAGTGTTGTATATCGAAGAAACCTCCAACCATGCTTTGGGATCTTTATACAGTAGGGGAAAGAAGACCCAAGTTTTTGCTTAGACTTTAAGCAATTCAGCTTTAACCATGATTAAGGATAGTCCCATAGCAGCTGTTAAAATATAATTTTTACCGATTATACGAAATGCTTTAGTCCTTACACAGTATTATATTATTCAATTGCAAGTAATTCGTTAGGGTTTTGCATTTCCTCTTGTTCAAAATGCAACTGGATTTATCCAGTCATCTTATTCAGATATACGACTCGCACACACTCCCTTTCCAAAATAGAATAATACACCTAGAACCAAGATCAGATTGATCAAATTTATCTCTAAGATATTCATATTTGAACCAAAACCCGCAGCAAGAATCCAAGAACTTGAAAAGGAAGCGATATTACTTATACTTCTCATACTCTCTCCCCTCCGAAGAGGCTATCTAAGTTTTAATAAATCCTAGTTTAACCGACTATGAAATCATGGATCAAATAACCGAAGCCTTACTATAATCGGCTTAATTTAATAGAGAAGAGAGTGAATCACAATCGATTCATTTGCTTCACTCTCTTGGAAACGGAAAGTTATAAGGGAATATTAGGACAACACAGAAAAGACTTAATAGAATACCTTTACGATAGCTTTTTCATGAAGAATACTTTTTTTTTTCCCAGTCCAGATCAAAGAAACTCTTCATTCAATCGGAAGAGTTTGTGGAAGAAAAAGAGGGTCCAGAGCTCTCTAAATATTCTTAGATGTTAGTGAATTAAACAAAAGGATTTGCAAATGATGATGCTAAGGCTACAACTAGTCCATAAATTGTTAAAGATTCCATGAAGGCCAAACTTAACAATAGAGTACCTCGGATCTTACCTTCTGCCTCTGGTTGTCTTGCAATGCCTTCTACTGCCTGACCCGCGGCAGTGCCTTGACCGACACCAGGACCAATAGCACCAAGGCCTACAGCCAATCCAGCAGCAATAACAGAAGCAGCAGAAATCAAGGGGTTCGTATTAATCTCCTCTTATTTTATTCGGGTTAATCGGTCTTGGCATAATAAAGATTCTTTAGTAAATACTTGCTGAAATAGTGATTTCATAAGAATCTATTCAATGGAAGAATCTATACAATGAATGAGGTAAATGGAATGAGTTAAATCCTTTCTATTTGTCACGGAGATAAATATATCTCTATCCGATAATTAGAGATTCTAGTTATTATCTATTCGATAATAATCGGCTTAAAGCTTAATATTGCATAATAGAGAATCTTATTACGAATCAAGGGATTCCATTGTTCATTGGAATATATAGATACCATTACTCTCATATGGAGATGATAGTAGTAGTGATGGGATCTCTCTTTCTCTTAGAAAGATTAGGTATTTTATATCCTATTATACCACAGAAAGTCATTCCTTCAATAATAAATACTATATGTCACCAAAATGTCACCAAAGGTATCTGTTCAATAATATGATTAAAAACTAACGCTTTTTTCCTGAGAAACGACTTAGTTAATGATGACTTTCCATAGATTCCCCTATATAAGCTGCAGCTAAAGTCGCAAAAATCAGAGCTTGAATACCACTTGTAAATAATCCTAAGAGCATCATAGGAACAGGAACAAATAAGGGTACTGAAGAAACAAGAACGGCTACTACCAACTCATCAGCCAATATATTACCAAAGAGTCGAAAACTGAGTGATAAGGGTTTAGTAAAATCTTCTGGAATATTAATAGGTAGCAGTACTGGAGTTGGTTGAATATACTTACCAAAGTAACTAAGACCTCTCTTATGGAAACCTGCATAAAAATAAGCTATTGATGTGAGTAAGGCTAATGCAGCAGTAGTATTGATATCATTTGTAGGTGCAGCCGACTCTCCATGAGGTAATTGAATGATTCGCCAAGGAAACAGAGCACCTGACCAATTAGAAACAAAAATAAATAAAAATAGAGTGCCAATGAATGGAACCCAAGGACGATACTCCTCTTCTCCCATCTGGGTCCTAGTCAAATCCCTAATAAATTCAAGAGCATATTCGATGAGATTTTGACTACTAGTTGGGACAGTTTGTAAATTCCGAGTAGCTGCAACAGATAATCCTAATGATATAGCAATTACTACCCAGGAAGTTACAAGAACTTGTGCATGAACTTGGAAATCTCCTATTTGCCAGTAAAGATGTTAACCCACTTCCACACTCGATACTTGATATAAAGCAGAAATCTCATGAATGAACAGTTGTTCAATATCCATATTACCCCTTTTTTTTTAAAGAACGAAAAGAGAAAAGATTAAGACAGTATAGAATAGAAAAAGACCAATATATCAATAAAGAAACATCTTACAGGTCGTTTCTCTAATAGAATTATACAATATTTCTGTTTCTGAGATAACTCTTTTGCTACTTGATTCTTTAAGCATAATTGCTAGGATGACTATTAACTCCATTTATAAATTTCCGGATATTCGACTGTGAACGACCTTCTTGAATAGCTAGTATTAATTTATCTAAAATCCATCGGATAGAGGATCTTGCATCATCATTCCCTGGAATCGGAATATCTGTGAGATCTGGGTCACAATCCGTATCAACAACACAGATGGTAGGGATACCAAGAGTAATACATTCTTGGATCGCAGTAGATTGTTCATGTTGGTCAGTAATTATGACAATATCCGGTAGATTTGACATATACTGAATACCATTTAGATATTTTCTTAATCGAATCAATTATCTTTTCAAAGTCGCTGACTCTTTCTTTGGAAGCCGATCAAATCCTCCAGTATTTTCTTCATTTTGCAAAAATTGAAATCTTTGTAGACACGTTTCTATAGTGGACCAATTAGTTAACATACCACCAAGCCATTTCTCATTGACATAGTGACACCGAGATTTCCTTGCAACCGATGCAATTATATCGGCTACCGGATACTTCGTACCTACTATTAAGAATTGTTTTCCTTCTTTTGCCGCTTTAAATACTAGATTACAGGCTTCGGATAAAAGACGAGCAGTCTTAACTAGATCGAGAATATGAACACCTTTACGCTCTGTAAATATATAGGGTGACATCTTAGGATTCCATTTCTGGGTTTGATGTCCAAAATGGATTCCCGCCTCCATCATTCCTTCTAAGTCAATGTTCCAATTTTTCTGTTGCATTTTATCCTTGAGTACAAAAAGACGCAAATAGAATCCATTTTACTAAGGATTGTAAGATTATTACAATCTGTTAATCAGGATTGTTGATTGATATACATTCAATATATTTGAGTACTATAGGATCTAAAAGATTAGTTATCAATAGCGACTTCAAAGAAGGGTTTCTTCAATATCTGATGAGTAATTAATATATGATGAAAACTCGGCTTCTCTGAAGAACCGGGAAACAAAATCTCCATTTCTTGATTGAATGTATTAGGATTTTGCATAATTGAATAGAATCCTTTTTTCTGTTTCTCTGAATTGAGTTGATAAATCACTTCTTTACTACCTGTTCCAATAGGAATTATATCACCAAGAATAATATTCTCTTTTAATCCTTTTAACCAATCGATTCGACCCCGAATAGCAGCTTTAGCTAATACTCGAGTAGTCTCTTGAAAACTGGCCTCTGATATGAAACTAGTAGTATTAAGAGACGCCCTCGTCATTCCTAGTACAATAGGTTCATAGAAGATTGATTTCTTTAACACACGATTCATTCGTTGTGCTTGTGATAATTCAATAAACTCTCCTGGTAAGAAGATATTAGTTATTCCGTCTTCCAGAGTTATTACTTTGGATGTGATTTGTCGAATGATAATTTCTAAATGTCTATCAGATACTTATACTCCTTGAGAACCATATATGTTTCATATTTAATCGATCAAAACCAATTGACAGTGTTCCATACTTATACCAACACTCGTAAAATGACTCCAAAGATTCCCAATCAATCTTGTAATACCCTTATTCCATTTTCCAAGAATATCTTCGATTCGTGTTGGAACGAAACCAGTTGAACGAGATTCTAATAACTGCTCAACCTTTGGCAGACCCTGAATAATATCTCCAGATCTTAATCTATCATATAATAATGTTATTAATGTATCTCCTTCTCGAATGGTATCCCCGTGATCTTTATGAATAGTTGCCCCTTGAGTTACTAAATAAGGTTTAGCTGCTCTTATCAAGAAAAAGTCTTGATTAATAGCTATAATATGACCTGATTGGGAGCAAATACCATTCTTATGAAGACGTATCTTTTCGCTTATTAATAATCCAAGAATCAAATCTTTATAAAAATCTGAGAAGAGAGAAATCTTTTTAGATAAGCATCTATTTAAAAAGATACGTCGGGGATAATCGAATATTGATTCATTTTCATCAATCAGATACCTATTTCTATGTTCTAATCTATCAATTGAAGCACTATGAAACAAGAAATCTTTTGAACAAGAGACTCGATTGGTCGATATTAAAGGAGAAGATAATAAGAATTGGTAAATACCTTGGAAATTGCCTAATAGGCCTAACTCTCGGTCTCTTCGTTTAATCCAAATGAGATTCAATTCTTCGGAACCAGAATATATTGATCTTCTTCTCAATATTGAAGTATCTTGGTTAGGAGAAGAAGATCCATACCTAGAATTGGAACAAAGATCTCTTAGATGTTTCTTATTAGAAAGGTTGTCTTTCTTCGATCCATTACTATTAGCATATTTATCCATTTCATCATAATGTTTTTTATGTGAATGCAGATTAGAACACGAGAATAGATTACGGAAGAGATTGAAGGTTGATAGGATTAACCGAGATTTCTTCTGGGTGGGTACTAAATGAATAACACCTTGATCCTTAAGTAATGATTTTTTATTCTCGCTATGCAGATTAGAATCAGCGGATACCTGTTCTTTCTTAATCATCGATTTTGAAAGAGCCTTATGATTTTTTTCGTTGAATAAGGATTTGGCAAATATCATTGAACTAAGCTGAAGGAAAGTACTAAGAATAGTATTGATCTTTATAGTAGTAAAATATAAATACGCCTTTTCTGGAGGGTAATATTCCGTCCAATCAACTATTAAACAAGTTTGAACTAACGGGATAGTTATCCCGTTTTTTACTCTGATTTCCTCACCATCTCCATAGAAGATATATGGAAAAGCTTGTATCTTTAAATATTCGCGTATCCTTGGAGTTTGAGAAGGAGGAGGTATCTGTACCAAAGAATCTTTCGATATATTGTATTGAATGACTGGCCTTATTGAGACAGAGATCTTTCTTTTCCTTTTAGAAGAAGGAAGCGATTGCGCATAAACCCAATCATCGGATTTGAACCCACCTAGAATCAGATTCCCAGGTGGAATCAGAGTATCACTATGTTCAGACATAGTAATCATCTTTTCCGGATAATAGATATATCCAGGTAATAATCTTATTTCAATACTATTTTGTATCTTTTTGATTCGAACTAATCCACTAACTTGGCTAATAATATTGCAAGTGATTTGTGTACCCGCTTCAACAATACTATTGTTCGTCACTAGTACGGATGAAGAAGGTTCATAAGTAATATATACCTCTTCGGGGATCAAGAAAAAGTTACCTTCTTTTATGATTTTATACCAGGATCTAAACGTTAGTGTCTCACCATTAAAGACCAATTGCTTCTTTTCAATAGGTTCTACTCTTAGAGTACCGTATCTGATAATTCCTGGAATACTGGTTTGATATTCAGAATTTTCAGAAGTAGCTAGAATCTCATTTCGATCCGAGATTCTATCATTAGGTACTAAAAGATAAAAACGCATCGAAGATCTCTTGTTGTATCTTTCTTCTTTTTGGTTCAATAGTAAACAAACTCGATTTTCCTTCTCTCGTTTTATCTTGAGATTCGAACAACTCAGAGTAGATGCTAAATAGCTTGAGCTATTCTTAAAAGATCTTTGATTGGTTTCAGATTTGCTTATCTCTTCGGGGAAAACTCCAGAATCAGTGATATGGAGATCTTTCTTTTCTATGTTTTGACACTCTTGTTTATTCTTATGAGTACCATACGGAGATCTGACACTAATCCTATCTTGATCCTCATAAGATAGAGAGTCGGTTTTATCAAAACCAACAAAAGATCCTGTAAGAACCCAGATATGGCCCGTCTTACTTGCTGTACGAATATTACTATTTATATGATGAGACAAGTAATATTCGATTCTACTCCAATAGATCTCTCCATCTAGATTCGGGTAGATATGTTTCTTGATTCGTTCTTTAAGGGGAAACTCTTTAGATCGTATTTCTGCAATAATCTGTTTTGATTCGACATATTGATTGTTTCGAATCATAAGTAGACTTTGCGCTGGAACTACAAATTCGTGTGTATCGTTTCGACTCTTGATAGAAATGGATAATTGATTCTCACAAAGCCAGCCCGGATGTCCGTGTCGCGTACGTGTGGCATATACTAACCTTTCATCGAAACTAATGAGTCCACTGAACGGGATTCGTACATGCTCCGCAATATCACCTGTAAATACTCCACCAGTATGAAAGGTTCTTAATGTTGATTGAGTTCCTGGTTCTCCAATCGATTGCCCTGCTATAATACCTACGGCTTCTCCTAATTCTATCAAATTATGATAGGCTAGACTCCAACCATAACACAGCTGACAGATCCAAAAGATACTTCTGCATGTCAAAGGAGATCTTACATGTATCGGCTGTATCGCCGTTATTAGGTTATTCGAGAGTTCATTACTAATATCCTGATTACGTGTAGCAATGCATCTCATATCTGAATATACATTGTCTGCTAACACACGTCCAATCAGTCTTTTTTATGATATCGTTCGTATAGATCCTTTTCTTCCGCCAATAAGATTTACAGCAATGCTACGGGTAGTCTCACAATCTTTTCCACGCACAACAATATGTTGGACAACTTCTACGAGCCGACGTGTAAGGTATCCAGCATCTGATGTCCGTACTGCAGTATCTACAACTCCTTTGCGAGCACCGTAACAAGAAATAATATATTCTGTTAGAGATAAACCTTCGCGCAGATTATTCCGAATAGGTAAATCAATTACCTGCCCCCGCGGGTCTGACATTAATCCTCTCATGCCGACCAATTGATGGACTTGGGACGTACTTCCCCGGGCTCCTGAAAAAGACATCATATGGACTGGATTCGTAGGATCAGTCATTGTGAAATTCGGATTCATTTCCTGCCTCAGCCATTCACTCGTAGCATACCATGTTTCGACCAATTGACGTAATTTTTATACAGCATGCAAACCTCCATAACGGTGATACTGTTCTGAGATGTAACCCTGTCTCTCTATATCTTGTACAAGCCATCCTTTTGAAGGTACTGTTAAAAGGTCATCGATGCCCAGTGAAATAGATGCTCTTGTAGCTTGTTGAAAACCTAGGATCTTGATTTGATCGAGAATATTGGTTGTATATGCGATTCCAAAATGAAGCGCTAACCTTCTTAAAAGTTGTTTTATCGAAGTTCTGTCCATCATCTTATTATAAGAGAGTAATTCAGCTCGCTCTGCCATTAGAGAAACCTCAAATTTTTATTCATTCTATTGACATTATTGACTAGTGGATTCAAGTTATTCATCGAATAACTTGAAAAGACTTCCTTGATCCTTATTATTATAATAACTGGGTTGTACAATGACCTGATGATAGAATCTTCATACTATGCTATTAGGGTTAGTAACAACTGGAGTCCAATGCCAAGACGTTTTTGAAATACCTTGTATTGCTTCTGCTATTTGTTGATTGAATAGAATACGACCAGCAGTTGTAAGAATATACAAGATAATTGCATTATTTTCTCTATCCTTCCTAATCTGATAACTAGCATAGAACTGAAAAGAGATACCCGAAGATTCATATTGGAACTCAATAGGTAATTCACGATTCCTGGAACTGATAATGTGTGAATCAATCTTCCATCGAAGCCATAAACAGCTATAAAGATCAATCTGTTTCAATTATTTAGCCCTAAGCACGTCATGATAACTGGTAAAATAAGGTATCTTGAGATGGGGAATGGAACCCCAGTCTCTAAAATATCTAAAAGAAGAGTATCTGCTTCCATAAATCCCTTGCTTATTCTCCATAGTTAATATATAGAGTCCAAGAAGCATGTCCTGGGTTGGTACAGATACGGGATCTCCTGTAGCAGGAGATAATAGGTTTGTATGCGAAAACATTGGGAAACGGGCTTCAGTCTGAGCTTCTAGAGATAACGGTATATGAACGGCCATCTGATCTCCGTCAAAATCGGCATTAAATCCTCCACAGACCAATGGATGTAACCGAATAGCTCGTCCTTCTATTAGAATCGGTTGAAATGCTTGTATACCTAATCTGTGTAATGTAGGTGCTCGATTCAGCAATACGGGGTGACCTTGCATAACTTCCGAAAGAACTTTCCATATGATGGGTTCTTTCTTTTGAATCATATTCTTAGCAGTTCGTAAATTACGAGCGATATGGCGTCCAATTAAGTCATGAATTACAAAAGCTTGGAAAAGCTCCATCGATAATTCACGAGGTAATCCACATTGATGTAATGAGAGAGATGGACCTACTACGATAACGGAACGACCTGAATAATCAACCCGCTTTCCAAGCAGATTCTCACGGAAACGTCCTTCTTTTCCTTCAATAACTTCGGAGAAAGATTTGTAGGGTCTGTTATTAATATCTCGTATTGGTTGTCCACGTATTCCATTATCAATAAGGGCATCTACAGCTTCTTGAATAAGTCTCTTTTGACATACAATCAACCCTTCTGGTGTAAATTCACTTCTTGATCGAAAGTCAATCAGGGTATTATTCCGGTAAATTATTCTTCTATAAAGCTCATTAAAATCAGAAGTGATCAACTCACCTTCGGATAGTTCGATTATTGGCCTGAGTTCGGGTGGAAGAACTGGTAAGATATCTAAAACCATCCATTCTGGTCTTATATTTGTTAGTAAGAAATTCTTGGCTAATCTTATCCGTCTCACTAAAAGATTCTTTCTTCTTTGAATTGCCTGATCTTCCCATTCATTTTCTGTCAATCCTTGCTTCGCTAATATTTGCCATTCCGAATACGCACAATCTATAATATCTTGTAGATTCAAGCTAACTAATCATTCTTTAATAGCATCCCCTCCAGTAGCAATTTCTCTTCCTTGAATAGTCTCAAAGCTTCGAGTAGAAAAAAAGATTGGAAGAATATTCTTCCATGATTGATCTTCATAATCGAACAAGCCTCGCAATCGTAATAGGGTGGGTTTCCCAGCTACAGGCCTAGCAAGAAAGAGATTGGGATAGGTTGAAAACGGATGTCCCCCCCCCCTCAGAATCGGACATGAGTGTTTTCTCTCATACGGCTCAAATAGATCTATCGACATATAAAACTACAACAGTAGAAAACTGTGTGGTAAACCCTTAGCTTAGGGATCAAATAGCTATTCATTACTCAAGTGATAATTAATAAGATTTTTTTCTTGGGTAATCTCACTTCCTTCTTTAATATATCCTAAAAAGGATATCTCCACTTTGATTGTAGAGTTATTAAAAGGTTTTCTCTTGTTTTTAATTCCACTATTCCTATTCTTTAGGTTTCTATCCCACTCCGATGGTTCTCATAGTATTTGAAACATATTTGCGATGAATGAAGTTCCAGAACCATATATAATTGCTTCTATATCTAATATAACAGATAGAAGAGAGAAGAGATCTTATCAAGAAAAACTTGACTTCTTTTTTCTTAATCAATCGTATTAGAATACTGGGATTCTTATTACGAAGTCTAATTGATAGATTCATATGGATTAACCCTGGGGAAGAATACTCCTTGAGTAGATATATCTACACTTCTCGTCGTGCTTGTCTTCCCGAGCTACATGTTGTTATGAAATATGTCGGGATCAGAAGCATCCCATCGTTACCGGATGGGATGATAGATACTAATCAATCTATACTAAGTGGAACATATGATCAAGTCGCGCATCGCAATATACTAGGCTTTCTAATTCTTTAACAGGTCTAGCAAGAAGATTTGCAATATAACTAGGAAGTCGTTTCAAAAACCATACATGAGCTACTGGACATGCTAATCTTATATATCCCATTCGATGTCTCCGAACTCGGGAATCAATAAATTCGACGCCACAATGCTTACAAAAATTTGAATACTCTTCTCTATTATCAAAAGATCGATAGTTTCCACAAGCGCAGACTCCACTCTCTACCGGACCAGATATTCTTTCACAGAACAAACCATCTCTCTCTGGTTTATGAGTTTTATAATGTAATGTATAAGGTTGAGTGACTTGTCCAACGATTTCTCCATTAGGTAGTTGTCTTTCGGCCCAACTACGAATCTGTTCAGGCGAGGCCAATTCGATTCAAAGTTGTTGATAGCTGTTTTGATGAATCATAATATCAAAATCCTTGATTTATCTTTAGTAAAAAGACTAGAATGATCGAGTATCTTTACCTTCTCGTCTCAAGTCTACGCCAAATATCAATTTATGATCGAGATTCAGACCCATAGATCGTAATTCTCGAACTAGCAATCGAAAAGATTCCGGAGCAGTATCGGGTTTAGGTACAGGTTTTCCAGTTATAATAGCACTGAGTACTTGATAACGAGCCTGAGTATGATCAGATTTAATAGTAAGCATTTCTTGCAATATGTAAGATACACCAAGACCTTCCAAAGCCCAGACTTCCATTTCTCCGACTCGTTGTCCCCCTTGTCTAGATCTCCCTTTCAAGGGTTGTTGTGTAACAAGTGCATAAGGACCAGTGGATCATGCATGAATCTTATCATCAACTTGGTGGATCAATTTCATTATATAAGCTTTTCCAATCGTAACTGGTTGTTCAAAAGCATCGCCGGTTCGCCCATCGATTAATCGACTCTTTCCAGGATGATCAACTTCAAATACCCATGGGCTGGATATTCTTATGCTTGCTTTACAGAGTTCAGAAAATACTAACTTTCTAGAAGCTTGCCGTTCATATCTCTCGTCAAAAGGTGTTACTCTATAATGGATTTTCAAGAAGTCCCCGGCTAATCCAAGCAAACATTCAAGAATCTGACCTACATTCATTCGTGAAGGTACTCCTAAAGGACTTAATATCATATCCACTGATGTACCATCCTGTAGATAAGGCATATCCTGCCTAGGTAAAATCTTTGATATAATACCCTTATTACCATGCCGTCCAGCTATTTTATCACCTACTTGTATCTTACGTTTCTGTAAGATATATATGTGAATAATATCTGAATCATTTGTCGGATTCTCTTCGGGATAAATCCATCTAATATCAATGACTCGACCCCTTCCACCAATAGGGACTCTTAAACAACTCTCTTTTGCGTTAACTACTTGAATACCAAAGATAGCTCTTAATAATCTTCCTTCTGGAGCACGCAATAGATCCCCTCCTTCTTGAGGCGTTAATTTACCTACTAGAACATCTTCTGTTTCTACCCAAGACCCTGATTCTACAAGTCCATTATCGTCCAAATGACAGAGTACATAATTATCTAATTGAGGTATTTCTTTAGTTATTCTTTCAGGACCCTGATTTGTTATACGGACCTCAACTTCGTGCTTTTTGATATGAAAAGATGTGTAAATATCTTCATATATCAAACGTTCGCTAATCAGTACTGCGTCTTCAAAATTGTATCCCTCCCACGGCATATAGGCTACTACGATATTTCTACCCAGAGCTAGTTCGCCACCAATAGTTGCTGCCCCATCTGCTAGGATTTCTCCGCTTCTAAGGAGTTCTTCTTGAATCACTAAAGGCTTCTGATGTATGCAAGTATTATTATTAGAACGCTCATAGACTCTTAATCTCTTATCTATAATTTCTTTGTTAGAGGATAATATAATTCTTTCACCATCGAGATAGTCAATTCATCCTTCTTGTTCGGATACAGCTACATTTCCCGAATCTAGGGCTACTTGACCCTCCAGCCCGGTTCCTACAATGCACCTCTCAGGCTTAAAAAGCGGAACCGCTTGGCGTTGCATGTTGGAACCCATCAAAGCACGGTTTGCATCATTATGCTCAATAAACGGAATAATAGAAGCTCCAATAGGGAAATATTGTAGAGGATGAATACTTCGGAAATCCACTTGTTGCCATGTAACAGTTAAAAACTCTTGTCTATAGCGAACCAGTATAAGTTCTTTATTGTAAGTCCTCCAATCTGATATTAACAAGTTTCCAGTTGCTATTCGAGAATAATCATCCTCAGCAGAGGATAGATCAACTATTTGCTCTTTGCTAGATATTTTTGATACCCTAAAGAAGGGACTTTGCAGGGATCCAGAATTGTTAACTCTTGAACAAATAGCTAATGATGAGATAAGACCAGCATTGATGCCTTCGGATGTTTCGATAGGACAGATACGCCCATACTGACTGAAATGAATATCACGAGCTTGAAAATTGGCAGTTCTTCGTGTCAATCCTCCCGGGCCTAGAGCACTTAACCTTCGTTTGTGAACGATTTCTGCTAGTGGATTGGTCTGATCTAGAAATTGTGATAAAGGATACGAACCAAAAAATTCGCTAAAAGTTGTCATTAATGGGACAGAAGTTATCAATCCTTTAAGAGTTGGTGGGCGTCTACGTTTAACAGCTTTATGAACATTTTATCGGATCGAATTCTCTAAACGATTTAGAGCTAAATTTAACTGTTCTTTTAAGAGATCCGCTATGGATCGAACGCATCGATTCTTGAGATGATCTATGTCATCAAGACTACCTATCCCATAGCTGATTTCTATTGAATAATCTGCGGCAGCTAGTATATCTTAAGGTAATAGAAAATGTTCCGTTTCAGGTACGTCAAGATTGAGTTTGCTGTTTGAATTTCGTCAACCGATTGGCCCTAATTCACACCTCTGTTAGAAGAATCTCTTCTATAATTCCTTCAATATGGATTCTGAAAATACTATATCTAATCCTACGGAGTATAAATGTTTATAAAGTTCCAATATAGCATCTTCTGGTGATTCAACCAATTCTTTTTGTTTTTTTAATAGATTGAAAAAGATCTTGGGATAACGCACGTTTTGGAGAATATCTTTTATTGTTAACCCCATCGATAACAACAGAATCAGAATGGATATTTTACGTTTCTTGCTAATGCGAATCCATATTCGATTTCTTTTATCCATTTCTAACTTAAACCTTCCTCCCCAATCCGAAATTACCGTGCTAGTATATGTAGAAACTCCTTTATGATCCAGCTCATGGTTATAATAGATGCCAGGACTTCTCAAGATTTGACTAATTAAGACTCTAGCGATTCCATTTATTATAAACGTTCCTTGAGAATTAATAGAAGGAATAGATCCCAGGAGTACAATCTGTTTTTGTACCGTTCTGTCTCTCTTCCAAGTCAATTGGATTGGGACATACAGATCGAATGAATACGTAATACATTGATATATAGCATCTCTCTCTTCGATCGACGGTTTCGCCAATTGATACTGTTCACTGATTAATTCAAACTCAACCTCTTTGTCCGCATCTTCGATCTTTGGAAAATTATCAAGTTCCTCAAAGAGTCTCTCATGAATAAAACGATTGAATCCCTCTAATTGGATTCTTCCGAGTTCCGGCAATACAAACATCTTTTCATTTCCTCTTCATTTTGTAGTGATTGGATTTTTGTTTCCATGAGAAAAGTCTGTCCATATTTTTTTATATGATGGTAAAAAACCTATTGACAAACGTACAGACTCAGATATAGACTATCAAATACGGATAGAATGCAAAACAACGGAGTGATCTCACTCTTTTCGGTGAGATTTAGCGAGAGATAATATGCACTCTAAAACTGAATAGATCTGAGAAGAGACAATTAGATTCCAAGTAAGAGTAGATCATCTTGCCAATAATCTTATTCAAGAGTATAATGATTACTGAGTTTATTACCTTATTAAGGTCTGTGAAATACACTTTCAAGATTCGATACAAACAAATGAAGCAGAGGCGATATAGTCAAGTGGTAAGACAGAGGATTGCAAATCCTTTATCCCCCAGTTCAAATCTGGGTATCGCCTACCAAACCCTATTTGGTAGAGAGTCTTGGGATTGACTACTGTAACAGATTCAGACACAAATTGAGATGCTCTATAGTGTTTTATGGCCTATCACGGTAGATGGATCTGGATATGACACAGGTGGGCAACCCCAATTCTATTTTATCATAGATTGAGGAATAATGGGATTCCTTATTCCAATTTTTAAGATAAAGTCTTAGTAACATTGAAAAAGAATAATACAAAAATATATATACATTCTCATTGCTATTACGGTTATTATAAAGAATAAGAAAAGGAATAAGAATAAGAGCTCTCTTAGTACAGTAAATTTAAGAATTTTGAATCTGTGCAACCAAACCAATGATATTAGAAGCATAATCAAGTTAAAGGATGGGAATCACAATTATGGATATAGTTAGTATTGCTTGGGCTGCTTCGATGGTTATTTTCACATTCTCTCTTTCACTCGTAGTTTGGGGACGGAGTGGATTATAATCAAAAATCATCCACCCTTCCCCTAATATAATATTCTACTGGGGAATACGAATCGTTGGGCTTTATCTCAATGATTCGATCCCCTCCTTACTTCTTCATGTAAAAGATATCTAGTATAAGCAACCCTTCGCTGTTTCTGTAGTATTATTTTTCTCTTTACTTTTCCTAATCTCAACTCTTTGTAAGAATCTTCTTGAATAAGCGGATCGAACCAAGAAATCTCTGAACAATTAGTATTCAGTAGTTTTGTTTGCTGGTTAGTCTTTTGAGATATCTTAATCCTTTTAGTGCGTAGATATAAATTTTCGATAACAAGAAATATTGCAATTCCACTCAGAAGTGTTTCAGATAATAGTAAAATAGGATCTAAACGCCAACCTTGAAAGATAAGAATCCCTCCGCATAATAATCCAATGGGGGAAAGAAAGAAATCATAATATTGGGATAGATTGAGGCACTACAGGTATTAAGCCCCCCCCCCTAAAAACCATAAGTGATTCTTTCATCTCTTATGGCTTAAGTGAGAAGATTGATAGAATCACAGATAAGATCTAATAATTGACTAATCTCCCACCTTGGATCCACGTCGGTTTTTCTGTTTGAACTTCCTGGATTATCTTTCACTAGATTAAAATCATGAATTGATTCATATGAAGTATTTGACTAATAAAAATACAAACAGAATAGATCTCCGTCTTCTTCTCTTTTTTAATCTAGTTTGTTCTTTGTATACTTGATGTACCTTGCTGTGGAATGCTTATATCGTTAGACCTATGTTTAACTCCATAGGCTCTTTCTCTATATAGATCTATATTTAATATCTCTTCTCTAGAGAAAAGAGACTTTATTTCAACTAATCGAATTAAAAAGCAAATAACTTAGAAGAACTAAATCATACTCTTACTTAACTTTTGAAGTATAAATCAAACATATTGAATAGATCTGGTCATCGATTGGTTTTTTTTAGGACTGATTATCTCCGATACTAATTTAAGTTTCCTTTCTTTTAAATAAAGATAGGTTAAGAATTATAATAATATTATACAAGTATATTTGAGATCACACCTCTAGATACATTAGGTTCCCTTTTTCCAAGGGCGTATAAGAAAATACCTATCACTACTAGCCCGACGCCAACTATTGCTCCGGGACCAAATTCCATAGAAATCATAAGAAAGATATAGAGGATATATCTATCAATTGATAGATATATCTATATTTGTATGTTAATATTTGTTTATATTTATATCTATTTGTTTATATTTATAGATATAGGTATTCGAATAAGAGCTGCCGGATCTAAATAAAGAAGGAAACATAATAATGATAAATGTTTTTGCTAACGACTAGGTTATTGATTCGTTTGGAATGAAAATCAATCTTGTTTTATTCCTTTTTATAATACGAATACGGATATTCCACTTACCTATGCCTAAGTATTTATCTCTTACTACGAAAGATAGAAAGAGATCAAACCTCAGTTTAATTTAATTGTTTTGAGCAGCTGTTTGAATATAAAGAATAAGTAGAGAAGCTGTAGGAATTAGAATAAAAAGTGCAGTAGCTATGAATGCTATAATATTTACTTCCATATTAACATATTAATAGTTCAAATTGATTAGAGAATTTTTTGAGCAATCTCATCTGAAGAGACTATTGGACTATATTAAAAATCATTGGGCGCGACTGAGATACCTCCAATTGATCTAGTGATATCAGATAAATAACTCTTAGTCTAGTTAAATCATCGATATCAACTATATAGTATATCATGCATATCATGAAAGAAAAGCTCAAGAATAGTGGAATCCCCTGATTTTCGTCTATTCTTTGATTCTTCTTCTCTTTTTCATAAAAGCATAAAATAAGTAAAGTTACTGTGCTTATAATTCTCTTTGATAATATAGAACAGATATGTTGTTACTAATAATTTAATTAGTAGATTCATTCTTGGGTTGCTCGCATTGATGTAATTGATAACTAGATCATCTTTTTGTTAAAGAGTCTTACCAAAAAGAGAAATAAAAAACACAACGAAGCAACCCGTATCCGCACAGAATTAATATACAATTGAATTATTGATCTGCCAATTAAAGAAACCTTTATATTTATTAAGGATGAAATCAAAACATATGATATGAATAACACATTTGACATTGAAATCAGAGATATATAAACTCTAGATACTGGGATTGTAGTTCAATCGGTTAGAGCACCGCCCTGTCAAGGCGGAAGTTGCGGGTTCGAGACCCGTCAATCCCGCTTTTTTTGAATATGCGAAAAGAGATAAAACAAGATGTAGGAGTTGAAATCAATTCTCTTTATAGGTTTAGATTCTCGTTGTCGTTGTTGGGCCGAGCTGGATTTGAACCAGCGTAGGCATCGCCAGCGGATTTACAGTCCGCCCCCATTAACCACTCGAGCATCGACCCAACCATCGAAATCCAAATAATCGGGAGATAGATAGAAATTGATATATTGATTCTAGGAGTTTTAGTTTTTGAACGGATTTAGAGTCCGTTTCTAATCGAACAGATTTAGAGTCTGTTTCCTATCAAACGGATTTAGAGTCCGTCTCCCTATCGAACAGATTTAGAGTCTGTTTCTCATTTGAACGGATTTAGAGTCCGTCTTTCATCTTAACGCATTTAGGGTTTGTATCTCCTCCCATCGAACAGATTTAGAGTCTGTTTCCTATCGAACAGATTTAGAGTCTGTTTCCTATCAAACAGATTTAGAGTCTGTTTCTCATTCAAATGGATTTAGGGTCCGTCTCTCGTTAGAAAGAATGAATGGAATGAATAATAGGAATTGAAATAGAAGAATGGAAAGGCCTGTTCCACTACGTCTGCAACCTTTCTGTAGAGGAACTACCCCCAGGGGAATTCGAATCCCCGTTGGCTCCTTGAAAGAGAGATGTCCTAGGCCTCTAGACGATGGGGGCCTATTTCTCTTACTAAATAATAGGTCATTATCCAGAAATTGTCAATCAGATCTAGTTGAACCATCTCTGAACCTTTCATTGATTCACTAGTCAATCTAAATTTTCAAGAGAACCTTGAGGATTCTATCTAATAAACGAAGAGAGGTTAACATTTCTGATCCACCCATCGTTTCTTGACTGCCCATATATATTATATACACAATATGTCTTTAAAAGCAATAGATCTTTGATATATTTTGAATATAGATCCAAAATATAGATAAAAACGCTTGGATAATGAGAATGATTAGAAAATTTATCTGTTACAATGATAGTATGAGATAACTAAAAAAGAGAATCCAGCTTACATCTTCTCTTTTCTATTAGAAATACACTCTGTTATTCTTAGAATTTTCAACAGCAAAAATGGATTACTAGGATTACTACTAATACTTATAAAGATTCCTTGGCACTATTTTGATTATATATAATTATTCTTTTTATGTCTAGTATCTTATAATCCTTGCTGTCTTTACAAATTAGGAATGTATAACTCGAATCAAATTAAAAATTGTTTGATTATGAGTCTGTTCTATGATTTGTAAGACCTACCAATAACAATACAATATTCCTTCTCTCTATTGATATACTTTGTTTAAAGTAAAAACAGATTGATGTGTATCCGATGATTGGCGGATAGCGGGAATCGAACCCGCGTCTTCTCCTTGGCAAAGAGATATTTTACCATTCAACTATATCCGCATCAGAAACCATATAATGTCGTTCCATGTTATAAATATAGTTCTATTGATATGATAGAATCAATAAAAACAATCTGTCTTTTCTTCTTGTTGTCTCATCACCTGATAGTTGATAGTCTCTCCCCTCCCGCTTAAAAAAATTAAAAGAATGCAGATTCAATTCTAAATATTATGATTATCATTAATAATATCTTTCTATTTGAAATAAGGAATCGTGGGGAGGGGAAACTGTAACATTAATTTCTAAGATATGAAAGAATTAAGTATACCCACTAAGAAGACTAATCCGATCCATAACGAAGCTCCTGAAAAAACAATATTCTTATTACTCGACCAACCATCAGGAGAGGCAAGTACAACAGGTACACCAATTACTAATAGAAAAGAAATAGCAATTAGTGCAAATAGAGCTAATTGAAAAGCAATAGTCATGATTGATTGTATATATTGTATATCCAGAATGAAGATTTGTACCATCTGATCCCCATCCAAAGAGATTCCTACTATAGATTTGAAAGGATTGTATACGGGATAAATACCTTCTTGGTATTCCAAGATCCAATCTATCCAAATTTATTGAGAAGCTATCAAGTAAATATGAATATCTCATCAGGATGATCATCAATACCAATTTCATAGTAAATGAAATGCTCGAAAATAGCTAGTAATTTGTATCTTCCCTATTAGATGTCGTTTTTGATACAATATATGATATAGATGGATAAATAGTTATAATATTTCTCTTATTTAAATACCCACCAATATTTATTAGTAAAAGAGTTTAATTCATTTAGGAGAGATGGTCGAGTGGTTTATGGCTCCAGTCTTGAAAACTGGCATAGTTTATCTATCGAGGGTTCGAATCCCTCTCTCTCCTTTTACTTTCCTTATTTATTCGATAACGAAATGGTATGAATGACTTGGAATAATAGATTGCTCTCTTATATTAGCACTTAGCTTTTTGAAAACGAAAACATAGTCGTTCTTACTAATAAAGATTGATGAGATCCAATGGCAATTCAAAGATATTACTATCTCTTCTTTTGCTTGTGCCACGTACTATTGTTTGAAGAATAACAAACAATTATGATCTATCAAATAACAATTAGAAAGAGTTAGAACACGGGTATAAACAATTTGTTGGGGGGGGGTGATTATTGAATAACACCTCCCCTCTATCTAAAGGGGGAGTATGCAGATATGCTATCATACATAACTCCTAGAGAGTTGAATCGATTTTTTCTTTTTTTCTAAAGAATCAAAAATTATTTGATAGAATCTTTTTTCTCTTCTTTAGGAAATTGATCTGAATACATAAGGAACGATAGTGTTACAAAACCTTATGATTGATTAAGATTTTAGATAGATAGTTAGTACCGCTTCTTTGATTGAAATGTACAAGCAAGGTATACCAATGATTAATGATCAGATAAATACATACTGATAGTCTTTTAACCAGACTTTATCTGATATTGATTGTTAAACATATAAAACAAATTACAAGATCTTTCCTAAGATTCATTAGGATATTGAGGAAAGATATTCACCTTCGATCTAATAGAAAAGATGGTAAGGGCATTCTTGCAGTTCTTCGTTAAATGACCCTTCGTTGTTAATTGAGAGGCGTCATAGAAAGAACAGGTTCGGTATCACGATCGATTCCCTTCTCAAATCCAGCTGCAGCTGCACGGGCTCTTCCTGCATGCCATAGATGACCCACAAAGAAGAAGAATCCCAGAACGAAATGAGAAGTTGACAACCAGCTCCGGGGAGATACATAGTTGACAGCATTTATTTCGGTAGCTACCCCTCCTACCGAGTTTAAGGAACCTAAAGGTGCGTGAGTCATATACTCTGCGGAACGTCGTTCTTGCCACGGTTGTATATCTCTCTTCAATTTGTTCAAATCTAACCCATTAGGTCCTCTCAGAGGTTCTAACCATGGAGCACGAAGATCCCAGAAGCGCATTGTTTCGCCTCCAAATATGATTTCTCCGGTTGGGGAACGCATTAGGTATTTACCCAAACCAGTAGGGCCTTGAGCAGAACCTACATTAGCACCAAGGCGTTGGTCCCTAACAAGAAAAGTAAAAGCTTGAGCTTGAGAGGACTCTGGACCAGTGGGACCATAGAATTCGCTAGGATATGCTGTATTATTGAACCAAACAAAGCAACAAGCGGTGAAACCGAAGATGGCAAGAGCTCCTAAGCTATAAGACAAATAAGCTTCTCCGGACCATATGAAAGCACGACGAGCCCAAGCAAAAGGTTTGGTTAAGATATGCCATATCCCTCCAAAAATACAAATAGATCCTAACCAGACATGTCCTCCAATAATATCTTCTAAGTTATCTACACTTACAATCCACCCTTCTCCACCAAAAGGAGATTTTAGCAAATAACTAAAGATAACATTAGGGTTTAGAGTAATATTCGTTATTCTTCTTACGTCGCCGCCTCCAGGAGCCCATGTATCGTATAAACCTCCGAAATAAAGCGCTTTGAATACTAATAGAAAAGCACCAGCTCCTAACAAGATCAGATGAATACCCAGAATAGTAGTCATCTTGTTCTTATCTTTCCATACATAACCAAAGAAAGGAAAGGACTCTTCTAGAGTCTCGGGTCCAATAAGAGCATGATAAATACCCCCGAAACCTAGAACCGCAGAAGAGATCAGGTGAAGTACTCCGGAAACAAAGTAGGGAAAAGTATCTATTATTTCCCCACCCGGACCTACTCCCCAACCCAAAGTAGCTAGATGAGGAAGTAGAATAAGGCCTTGTTCATACATGGGCTTCTCAGGAACAAAATGGGCTACTTCATAAAGATTCATAGCCCCGGCCCAAAATACGATCAAGCCAGCATGAGCTACATGAGCACCAAGCAGTTTACCAGACAGATTTATAAGTCGAGCATTACCAGCCCACCAAGCGAAACCTGTGGTTTCCTGATCGCGACCACCCAGAGATAGAGTTCCATTAAAGAGCGTTTCCACGGGGTAGAACCTCCTCGGGGAATACAAGGTTTTCATGAGGCTGATCTTGAGCTGCCATCCAAGCACGAATACCTTCATTTAATAAGATATTCTTTGTGTAGAAAGTCTCAAACTCAGGATCTTCCGCAGCACGAATTTCTTGAGAGACAAAGTCATACGCACGTAAATTTAAAGCGAGACCAACCACTCCAATGGCACTCATCCATAACCCAGTTACTGGAACAAATAGCATGAAAAAGTGTAACCAACGCTTGTTGGAAAAAGCAACACCAAATATTTGAGACCAGAAACGATTAGCAGTAACCATCGAATAAGTCTCTTCATTTTGAGTTGGGTTGAAAGCGCGAAATGTATTTGCACCATCACCATCTTCAAAAATAGTGTTTTCTACTGTAGCACCATGAATGGCGGATAAAAGAGCAGCACCAAGGACCCCAGCAACTCCCATCATATGGAACGGGTTTAAAGTCCAATTATGAAAACCTTGAAAGAAGAGAATGAATCGAAAGATACCGGCTACACCAAAACTGGGCGCAAAGAACCAACCAGTTTGTCCCAAAGGATAAATCAAGAATACCGAAACAAAAACAGCAATAGGAGCAGAGAATGCTATCGCATTATAGGGGCGTAATTGGACAGACCTAGCAAGTTCGAATTGGCGTAGCATGAAACCGATCAAAGCGAAAGACCCATGAAAAGCAACAAAAGTCCATAGGCCTCCCAATTGACACCAGCGGGTGAAATCTCCTTGGGCTTCCGGACCCCATAATAAGAGCAAGGAATGTGCCAGACTATTCGCAGGGGTAGAAACCGCAGCAGTCAAGAAGTTACAACCTTCCAAATAAGAACTAGCTAAACCATGAGTATACCATGAAGTAACAAAGGTTGTACCAGTAAACCAACCGCCTAGAGCAAAATAAGCAGTAGGAAAAAGTAATAGACCGGACCAACCTACGAAAACAAAACGATCTCTTCTTAGCCAATCGTCCATACTATCAAATAGATCTTTTGGCTCTTTGGAAGATTTTCCAATGGCAATGGTCATAGTAGTTCTCCTTCCTATTCAACTTTTGTAACTCAACTGTTTTTAGGTGTCTTTTCATTTCATGAGTAATATTACATTCGAAGATCTCGAGCAATATTGAACTATTGGATCATTATCCCTTCTGAAGAACCGTTTTGCAGAGCCTCAATTCTATTGATTTCTCAGCATGTAGTGATATCGATAGATAGAGTTCTTTCTCTCTTTCTTTTCACTACTATCCTCTTAATCACCGAGTATCGACATAGTCTTGAGCTGAGATAACATTATTCTTTCTGTTATTCTTCAAAAAGTGGGTAAACCTATCTATTCTTCCGAGATTTTATCAGTCTTTTTGCTACAATAATGAATCTGCATCTGGGACTTGATCTCAAACCGTTTCCTAATATTAAGGCATGCTTTGAACTCTTTAGAGTATTGGTACTAGTTCAAAACGAGCATTCTTTTTAATAGAAAAGAAGAGAGATGACAGAACCAGAGCGCTATCTTCGAGAATTTGTAGAAGCGGTGGGTAAATAAAAAAAAAACACATAAAAATAAAATAAATAGAACGCCTTAGAGTTTCTATATAGATCCGATCCATATTGTTACTTGATTTATCTCTTTCTTAAGCGCTTTTCACCATTTATTCTACCAATCTTTCATAGAATTTGAAAGCTTTGTTTCTAATCTAGATTTGTTGTGATGAAAAAGAGAGAAGGATTTTTAGTTGATGTTCTACAGGATTAAGGAATGATTCATCGAGAGATTGATTGAGAAGGATATAGGTCTATTTTGACTATTAGCTACAAAGCATAATATAGGGGATAAAGTTACCCAAAACATTAGATTAAGCTTTGCTCATAAAAAAGCAAGGATTTTGTTTTTAGACAATAAAATAAATATAGATTGTCTTAGGAATATTTCATTATTTTATAAAAATTCTTATGTTCGATAGAAAAATAGATTGATGGTGAGAATCCCTATCTGAATTCCTATACTAATAATAACCAAATTCTTTGTCTTTTTATAAGTTATTTTCACTTATTTATTTGGATTGAAATTGATTCTATAAACAAATACCTTCTCTTTTTTTTACTCTTATACCCTTCTTAGTTCTATAGACTTTATGTTAGCACAAACAAGAGAGAAAGAATAGTGGGCGGGATATTCAATATCCATCCTTCAAGAACTTATAATCATCTGATTTAACTATAAAAAATCCTCCTCTGTTAGATCTAATTATTCTAATCTAATAATATTCATTTTTGATAAAAGCATGATTGGTATATTATGTAATGTAATCCATCTCTTTCTATGTCAAATAGAAAGAGATGGATATATCTATAGTTCTCTTTCTTTATGCTAAACGTAGACAGATTGATTTTTATATTTTTAAACAAATCTTTCATGAGCCCTTTATCGGATTTGAACCGATGACTTACGCCTTACCATGGCGGTACTCTACCACTGAGTTAAAAGGGCTTATGAATGATATTAGAACGATACGCAATATAGTATAAAACATAGTTTTGTTTCAAAAAGATTATATTTCTTCTTCAAATCAATTATTCAATTATTCTGCTTGTCTTTTTTGATCTTTGGTTGTTTTTACATATCCAAGCCAAGAGGTGAAAGATTTATGCAAGATAAATAGTTAGAGATGCAGCAAAGAAAAGAGTAGACAATAATCGTATTCTCAGATCAATTTGATCAAATTGATTCCATCTCTTATTCTGTGGAGATTATTTTGCGGGGACAGGATTTGAACCTGTGACCTCAAGGTTATGAGCCTTGCGAGCTACCAAGCTGCTCTACCCCGCGTTATTAACCCATTCAACATAATTATTATAAAACCTTTGAATAATTACATTGAATGTGAAGGAATTCATAGAATATGATATGGAATATCTATATATTATCCGTTTCTACGAAAAAGATTAATAGAATTCTACTCTACCAACTTGATTTTATTAACCCGGGCAACAAACAAGCATGTGCCATTTCACGTAATACATGTCTAGATAAACCAAAATCTCGATAATTAGACCTAGGTCGTCCAGTTAGGGAACAGCGATTATGAAGACGGGTAGGTGCACTGTTACGTGGTAAAGATTGTAATCTTTTAGAAATCTCTAATTTCTTCTGGATTGACGAACTCTGTTTCATCTCTCGTTTTAAAGATTGACGAACGGAATGATACTTTTTCACCAATTTTTGTTTCTTTTTCTCTTTCTCGATGAGACTCTTCTTTGCCATGATTAACTGATCATCGATACTAAAACTTGTTTTAAGCTAAGGTATAATTTAGGAATAGTATGAAATATAATATGGTTGAATGCTTATTATTCATCATCCATTCATCAGAAAGAGGTTAGACTTGTAAGTAGGTTGAACCCTACCGTTGGTTGGATGCCAAGGCTAGGTCCAACATACTTTTGAATTCTAGTTAAACTAGAATTCATCCAAATTTACCTGATGTAGATGCTATTAGAAACGCTGCATACGTAAATATATAACCTACAGAGAAATGAGTCAATCCTACTAACCGAGCTTGAACAATAGAAAGAGCCACTGGTTTATCTTTCCAGCGGATGAGGTTAGCCAACGGTGTACGTTCATGAGCCCAAGCTAGAGTTTCTATAAGTTCTTGCCAATAACCGCGCCAGGAGATTAGAAACATAAATCCAATAGCCCAAACGAGATGTCCAAATAGAAACATCCAGGCCCAAACAGATAAACTATTCATACCGAAGGGATTGTAACCATTAATTAGTTGTGAAGAATTTAGCCATAAATAATCCCTCAACCATCCCATCAGATAAGTAGAAGATTCATTGAATTGAGCTACATTTCCTTGCCATAGGGTAATATGTTTCCAATGCCAATAGAAGGTAACCCACCCAATAGTATTTAACATCCAAAAAACTGCTAAATAGAAAGCATCCCAACCTGAAATATCGCAGGTACCGCCTCTGCCTGGACCGTCGCAAGGAAAACTATAACCAAATTCTTTCTTATCTGGCATTAATTTAGAGCCACGTGCATCTAGCGCCCCTTTCACTAGGATCAATGTTGTTGTATGTAAACCTAGAGCAATGGCATGATGGACCAAGAAATCTCCGGGTCCAATTGTCAGGTATAATGAGTTGCTATTATTATTAATAGCATCTAACCAACCAGGTAACCATAGGCTCTGACCAGCATTAAAAGCTGGACTATCTGCTGAAGATAGAAGTACATCAAAACCATATAAAGCTTTACCGTGAGTCGCTTGTATCCATTGAGCAAAAACAGGTTCAATAAGGATCTGTTTCTCCGGGGTCCCAAAAGCTAACATGACATCGTTATGAACATACAACCCTAAAGTATGGAACCCTAGAAATAAGCTAGCCCAGCTTAAATGGGCAATTATTGCTTCTTTATGTTCCAACATTCTTGCCAGAACATTGTCCTTATTTTGTTCCGGATTATAATCTCTAATAAAGAATATAGCTCCGTGAGCAAAGGCACCTGTCATAATAAACCCAGCAATATATTGATGATGCGTGTATAGTGCAGCTTGGGTCGTAAAATCTTGTGCTATAAAAGCATAAGCGGGTAGAGAATACATATGTTGCGCCACTAAAGAAGTAATCACTCCTAGAGCAGCTAAGGCTAGCCCTAATTGAAAATGAAGAGAATTATTGATTGTATCATAAAGACCTTTGTGCCCACGCCCCAATCTACCTCCCGGAGGAATATGAGCTTCTAAGATCTCTTTTATACTATGCCCAATCCCAGAATTGGTCCTGTACATATGACCGGCAATTATAAACAGAACTGCAATTGCCAAATGATGGTGAGCAATATCCGTTAGCCACAGACTCTGAGTTTGTGGATGGAATCCGCCTAAGAAGGTTAGAATAGCAGTTCCTGCTCCTTGAGCACTATTGAACAAATGATTACTAGAGTCAGGATTCTGTGCATAGAGACTCCACTGTCCCGAGAAGAATGGTGCTAATCCCTGAGGATGTGGGAGCACGGTGAGTAGATTATTCCATCTTACATGCTCACCTCTAGATTCGGGAATAGAGACATGAATCAAGTGTCCCGCCCAAGCTAAAGAACTCACTCCAAAGAGTCCTGAGAGGTGGTGATTAAGGCGAGATTCTGCATTCTTGAACCAAGAGATACCTGGTTTCCATTTAGGTTGTAAATGTAACCAACCCGCTATTAAGAATAAAGCAGAAATGACTAATAAGAAGATAGCTCCAATGTATAGGTCTTGGTTAGTGCGCAAACCAATTGTATACCACCATTGATATACACCAGAATAAGCAATATTAACCGGACCTGAAGCTCCCCCTCGGGTATAAGCTTCTACAGCCGGTTGACCGAAATGAGGATCCCAGATGGCATGAGCAATAGGTCTTATATGCGATGGATCTTGGACCCATGGCTCAAAGTTACCTTGCCAAGCGACGTGAAATAGATTCCCAGAAGTCCATAAAAAAATAATAGCTAATTGACCAGAATGAGAAGCAAATATTCTTTGATAAAGACGTTCTTCGGTAATATCGTCGTGACTCTCAAAATCATGCGCAGTAGCTATACCGAACCAGATACGACGAGTAGTTGGGTCTTGAGATAGACCCTGGCTGAACTTCGGAAATCTTGATGCCATAGTGCTTTTCAAATCCTCCTAGCCATTATCCTACTGCAATGATTCTCGCTAGGAAGAATGCCCACGTTGTGGCGATTCCACCCAGAAGATAATGAGCTACCCCTACAGCACGTCCCTGTACAATACTCAGAGCCCTAGGCTGGATAGCAGGAGCAACTTTCAATTTATTATGGGCCCAAACAATAGATTCAATCAATTCCTGCCAATACCCACGACCACTAAATAAGAACATTAGACTAAAAGCCCAAACAAAATGAGCCCCTAAGAATAAGAGACCATATGCAGATAACGAAGAACCATATGATTGAATAACCTGGGAAGCCTGTGCCCACAAGAAGTCACGTAGCCATCCATTAATGGTTGTTGAACTTTGTGCAAAATTTCCTCCAGTGATATGGCTTATCACTCCCTGGTCACTTATACTCCCCCATACATCAGATTGCATCTTCCAACTGAAATGGAATATAACTATTGAGATAGAATTATACATCCAGAATAAGCCCAGAAAAACATGATCCCAAGCAGATACCTGACAAGTACCTCCTCGACCGGGCCCGTCGCAAGGGAAACGAAAACCAAGATTTGCCTTATCGGGTATTAAACGAGAGCTCCGTGCAAACAAAACGCCTTTCAGTAATATTAGTACAGTCACATGGATTGTAAAAGCATGAATATGATGTACCAAGAAATCTGCAGTACCTAATGGGATTGGTGACAAAGCAACTTTGCCGCCTACTGCTACTAAGTTATTACCCCCCCAGGTTAGACTAGTACTTGCTATTGCATTAGGGGCAGTTGAGCCAGGAGCGGAAGCATGAGTATTCTGTATCCATTGAGCAAATACAGGTTGTAATTGAATAGCCGTATCTGAAAACATATCTTGAGGACGTCCCAACGCACTCATAGTATCATTGTGAATGTATAAACCAAAGCTATGAAAACCTAAGAAGATGCACACCCAGTTAAGATGTGAAATTATTGCATCACGATGTCGAATGACACGATCTAATAGATTGTTGTATTGAGTAGTCGGATCATAATCCCTTACCATAAAAATAGCTGCATGCGCAGCCGCGCCAACTACTAGGAAGCCACCAATCCACATATGATGTGTAAACAAAGATAATTGGGTAGCATAATCAGTAGCTAAATACGGATAAGGGGGCATAGCATACATATGATGAGCTACTATAATAGTTAAAGAGCCTAACATTGCGAGATTGATAGCTAGTTGAGCATGCCATGAACTAGTTAAGATCTCATAAATACCATTGTGACCTTCACCAGTAAAAGGACCTTTATGCGCTTCGAGAATCTCTTTTGTACTATGCCCAATACCCCAATTGGTCCTGTACATATGGCCAGCTATCAAAAAAAGAACCGCAATTGCTAGATGATGGTGTGCGGTATCAGTCAACCACAATCCCCCCGTTACCGGATTCAATCCGCCTCGGAAGGTTAGAAAATCCGAGTACTCTGACCAATTAAGAGTAAAGAATGGGGTTAATCCTTTTGCAAAGCTGGGATACGTTTGAGCCAAAATATCGCGATTTAAAATGAATTCATGAGGGAGAGGGACCTCTTTAGGATCCACTCCTGCATCTAATAATTGGTTAATAGGTAATGAAACATGCACCTGATGTCCCGCCCATCCTAAAGAACCTAAACCTAAAAGACCTGCTAGATGATGGTTTAACATCGATTCCACATCTTGGAACCAAGCCAATTTTGGAGCAGCCTTGTGATAGTGGAACCAACCGGCAAACAACATCAATCCTGCAAGGATTAAAGCACCGATTGCGGTGCAGTAGAGTTGTAACTCATTAGTTATTCCGGAGGCTCGCCAAAGCTGAAAAAATCCAGACGTTATCTGTATTCCTTGGAACCCCCCCCCCACATCGCCATTAAGGATCTCTTGACCAACTATTGGCCAAACTACCTGAGCGCTAGGTTTTATTTGAGTAGGATTATTCAACCATGCTTCGTAGTTGGAGAAACGAGCTCCATGAAAATACATACCGCTTAACCAGATAAGAATAATAGCTAATTGGCCAAAGTGGGCACTGAAAATTTTCCGGGATATATCTTCCAGATCATTGGTATGACTATCAAAATCATGAGCATCAGCATGTAAATTCCAAATCCAAGTAGTGGTACTAGGACCTTTGGCTAAGGTTCTTGAGAAATGTCCGGGTTGAGCCCATTTTTCAAAAGAAACTCTTACGGGATCCTTTTCTACCATAATCTTGACTTCTGGTTCCGGTGAACGAATAGTCATTGAGGTTCTCCTCTCTTCGGACAAAGGATAGCAACAGCCTACCAATAGAGGATAAAAGACTTCTAAAAGATAGATTTTGTACTAGTAGAGTATTCTTTCTCTCCCTGAGTTTAAAACTGGAACGACTTTAGTAGAAGAGTAATCCAAGTAATCTAAGGCAGGCATTTGATCTTATTATTACACAGGTTCCTAGTGCTTTATGGACCTGTTTCAATTCTTCATTCTGGTAGACAGAAAGAATCAAATATGCATGACTAGGCATTGAAAAGAGAAGAGATCTCTCCCTTTTCCCGGAATTGAATAACGGCGGGGGGGGAGAAAGGATATACGATCCTAACTAATAGAATCTTTTTTCTCCCCCCTCCTTATCCTTTTCTTACTCTTTAAAACGTCTTGTTACCTTTAACCAATTCTGTGCTTCGATATAATTGCTTGGGGAAATTGCGATTGCTTGTTTCCAATACTCAGCAGCTTGATCAAACCAAGATTCTGAAGCCTCTGGTTCTCCTTGTTCGATGGCCTGTTCTCCTCGGTCGGGATAGATAGATTCTTCTAACCTATCCTCCCTTAGAACCGTATTTGAGAGTTTCCCACCTCATACGGCTCAAATGACTATTCATCAATTTCTTGTCTATCTCGGCTAATAGAGAAAGATTCACGGATCTTTTACTTTTATTAGTGTATAGAAGAACTAAGAAGAACAATTATTTTAATGGTTTCAAATCCTATTAGCATTTTCATTTTATTGTTGCAAGATAGAATCTTTTCCACCTTCCTAATCCATTAAAAAGAATAATAATCTTATTCAGAATTAATTATCCTACTGGTTCATATGGATCTATTCATCAAATATAGATTTCCTTTAGGATTTAATACTACACCGTGACTCAATAGATAATTTTGTCTTCAATCAATCTTATTACAGGAATTGATTGTATAACCTGTTGGGTGAGTAAATCTCATTGTATCGACCCAGATCTTCAATGATGAATCTTTACGGTGCTCTCATTCTCAATTCACGCTATTATCCATGGGATTTCTAGGCTTTCAATTCCCCCTAAAATCTAGGTTATTGCTAGGGAGATTAGATTCCACAGCTTATAAAAACTCTTATTCTTTATTAATTGAAATTGAAGAAAGTATGCTTGTGGGAAGCCTTCTCTATCGAGTAGTTCCAAACTATAAGATCCTATAGTAGAGATAATCGCACGTAATGACAGATCACAGCCATATTATTAAGAGCTTGTGGAAGAAAAGGATTCCGTTCCAATGCTTGAAAATAGTATTCCAAAGCCTTAGTGTGTTCTCCATTACTAGTATGAGTAAGACCTATATTGTAAAGTATATAACTCCGATCATAAGGATCAATCTCTAACCGCATAGCCTTATAATAATTTTGTAAAGCTTCTGCATATTCTCCTTCAGATTGGGCTGACATCCGTTACGGTCGTTCATACAATCCTAATCAAATGAGCTCCGTTGCAAAACCGTACTTGAGACTCTCATCTCATACGGCTCCTCCTGCATAATATAAATAGAGAGAAGATAATATCCATAGATTAAACAGTATAATTTTACTCCTCTCAGTTATGGATAAGCGGGGGCTAGTGTTCTGTTCCTTAGACCAATATCTAACCATCCTTCTAGTCAAGAATCTTTTGGTAACATTATCTATTTCATTCCAATAGTAGAACAATAGTCTACTTGTAAAATAATAAAAGACTATTTGACAATTTCTTTGTTCTCAACGCTTTGTACCTTTAAAAGATTAGCTACTTCGACAACCTTCGATGATTGTAAGGGTATCCAAAATACAAACGAGATGGGTGTTCGTTGTCCCAATCATTCTTAATATTCTTCATAGAAGCGGAATATCTGGATAAATTTTACCATAACAAAGATTTTTCATTGTCGATTCCTACAGGTAGTGCGTCTCCATTATGCTTACCATGAATTGATTATTCTAAATGATTTGGTAATCTGAACCTTTTGCTTACTAATCTGATCTACTGTAAATCAGAGGAGTCAAGGCTGCATTAATCGAGGATACACGACAGAAGGACTTGCTTCGGTTTCAAAACACACCTTCATCAAGCGTGAGTCTCTTGAAATACTAATTCTCTTTATTCCTTATAAAAGGATTAAGATTGTTTATTATCTTTGCAAATCGCACCATCTCTATAATGGGTAAAAGCTTCTCTCTCTCTGTCAGTTGTTGGTATAATTTGTAATAAAATATCAGCTAGAATTGTGAAAGTTCTATCAATAGAATTGTCATTTCTCTGAGATCTAGGCATAATTGATTAGGATCCTTTCTTGGTCCATTTGATATGAGAAATATAAGGTCAAAGAATAAAAAGACGAGATATATACAATATATATATCTCTCTCCTTTGATCGAGTATAAGAAAAAGTAACTTAGACAACTTTATAATATTGTACAATATCAAGACTGTCTTAGAATGGATTGACAAACTTATAGAACTATCAATGATTCTCGTGGGAATGATTTATTCCAATGACATATTATCTTATTGAAAATTATTGATTGAAAGTGATCAAAAATAATCAATCAAATAATATGATTAGAAAACAATAATCAGCAAGATCTATGCAATCGGGCTTGTTGACTAATAGATTTCATCGATTAATTCTGATTCTCTATTCCTTGTACTCCTAAACTCCCAGCTCTTAAGTTATTAACCCATCCCTCAGATTAATTGAATATCCGTTTTGAAACGATTTAACATTGCAGGAGAGGTGACCGAGCGGTTTAAGGTGTAGCACTGGAAATGCTATGTAGACTCTTGTTTACCGAGGGTTCGAATCCCTCTCTCTCCTTATCGCAAAATCTTTTCCTTTTCCGATTCCATTTTAAATAAATTCTAGAATTTGGAGAATTCTGAATAAATCTTCTCTCAATAGCAAAACGAGATCTAGATACCTATCTATTCAAGATTAATAGATCTAATACTTGTTGAAAGGACACATTAATTCAAAGTATGGATAGATAGTAGAGACTGCTTTTAACTCATTCAATCTTAGGATAATAATCGATCATTATTTGTATGACTATGATCATGAGGAAATATGATAAAAAGAGATCCCTTGGCTGAACCAAATTATGCTTCTTCTTAGACAGAATATAGAAAAGGAATCTCAAAGATTTAGGTAATTACTCGGAGTTAAACTTGGCGAGAATAATATTCGACAACTAATAGTTCATTTATATCTAAATCAATGGATTCTCGATTCGCAATTCCATTCACTAATCCTTTCGGTCTATTATTATCTGAAAAAGAAAGCGTTAGATGATCAGGTATTCTCTTTTCCCGGACAAAATCATATGTATCTTGTTGTTGTGATTTATAAGAGGGGCTTGATCGACTCTTTAGACTAATTAGATCTTTGGGTTTACAACGATAGCTTGGTATATCCACAATACGATTGTTTACCAAGATGTGCCGATGATTGACTAATTGTCTAGCAGCAGGAATAGTGGGAGCCATACTCAACTGAAAAACAATATTATCCAACCGCATCTCAAGTAATTGTAACAATACCTCCCCTGTTGAGCCCTTAGCTCTTCTAGCAATACGGACATACTTAAGTAATTGGCGCTCTGTTGATCCATAATTGAAACGTAATTTCTGTTTCGCTTCCAAACGAACGCAGAATTGAGAGACTTTTTTTGAAGCGGATTATTCAATAGCAATTCGTGCTTCTCTCAGAGTGTATTGTTTATTTGTAAGGCCTGGTAGATCTTTCAAACGGCGTACTAGTTTATAACGAGGTCCTCTATAACGAGACATAGAAACTCCTTTTCTAGGATTTAGAGTAATCTTAAAGCTTGGAATAGAATAGGATTCTGAATAATCCGAATGAGCTGTTTACCTATTTACATTTATGAATAATATAAAACAATTACTAATTTATAGAACATTAGTAGTTATAACAATCATAACATACAAATAATTGAATAATTAGTAATGTCCTCAAAACTATAAACTAAGTACGGATAAAGAGTGAAAAGAAGAGGTAGTCAACTTTATTCATTCATATCGAATTTGAACGGATAACCTTTGGATTGTAAGGCGGTACAGTGTTTGATCAATATTTTGCATTCTTTTGGATTCTAGCTATTGAAATTCTTTCAAGAAATGATATACTGGTGTTGAATAGTTCAAAGAATGAATAACTTCTTTTTTTTTTCTAATTTGTAGAAATAGAACCATAGAAATAAATATGAATAGATTATCTACCGATAGAGTACTGATAGAGATCGATTTTGTATCAAATCAAATGGATTAGTCCATCTATTATTAATTATATTGATTCAATCAACATATCCATGTATAATCATTATATGATTAATGTACTATATTCTACCTAAATTTCTAGACTCAAAAATCAAAGCAAATAAGAAAGATTCAGAATCAAAAAGATAGAAAAAGAAGAAGAAAGAGTCTCTTCTTGATTTTTCACCAAAATCAAAGAAGATCAAGACATTTAGCTTGTAGCTTGTACTTGTAAGTATGACTCTTTTAGGATAGCTAAGGTTAGATTGCATACCAAAGAAATACAATCACAGTGAATATCCTAATATTCAGGAGTATGGCCATATACTTGGTCTGAAGATCGGGAGGGGGATATGGCGAAATGGTAGACGCTGCGGACTCAATCAGATTGAGCCTAGGTATGGAGATATGCCAAGTGATAGCTTTCAAATTCAGGGGAACCCGGGATTATTTGGTAGGCAATCCTGAGCCAAATCTCGTTGTAAGAGTTACATTACAAACCTAATATTTGGGGGGACGGGATAGGTGCAGAGACTCGATGGAAGCTGTTCCAATGAAGAATCGATGAGATTATTACTCTTATTTCTGGAGTCAATAAAAGTACGTTTGGTACGCACAGATTATTTAATCAGAAATGATACCATAAATAATAAAGATTGGTGAGATTGACAAAACAAAATCTTCTTTATCATTTCTGAATCTCATATTCTTTTTCTCCCTTTTTCATTTTATATGTTCTCTTTATATTCAAAATTCAAACAGATATTCCTAAAGAGATAATAGTAAATAATAAGTTAAAGAGTTTTCACGAATAGAGATAGAGTCCAATCTTACATGCCTAAATAAAAGCAACAATGAAAATTGTAGTAGAAAGAAAATCCGCTGGTCTTTATAGGACCATGAGGGTTCGAGTCCCTCCATCCCCAAGAGAATAATATAGAACTGGTCTTATTTTCTAAGATTTTAAATATTTTCAAAAATCTCTGTTTTGGTTAAGAAAAGAAAGAAGACAATTCTTTCCATTTCCTGTGGATAATATCATCCAATCAATCAACTCCAAAAATAAAAAATAGTAACATCTATACCGGAGATAGATGATGTTTTCTTTTGTCTATTTAAGAAGATTAAAGCTTTTATAGATGAGGAAAAATGACTTACAAAACCCTTAAGAATATATAAGGAGAAGTTTGCAGCTGAAATGAACCATTCACGGAATCTAATAGATTCCGTGAATGGATAGAAGGTTCTTTGAATATAATAGATTGGATTTAATCCAATCTATTATGAGATCTATGTGGAGTGGAGTCATTAGCCGGGATAGCTCAGCCGGTAGAGCAGAGGACTGAAAATCCTCGTGTCACCAGTTCAAGCCTGGTTCCTGGCATATCAATAAGATCTTCCTCATTCTACTATTTAGAACTACACATCTTATAAGGAAGATAAGATTTTATATAAGAAAAGCTTCGGAAAAAGGTTTCTGTTACATTATTTCAGAATCCGATCGACATTTGTATACCAAAGACATCCAGAATAGAATCCATTAGGACTATTTATAATCAGAAAACAATTAATAAATTTATCCTGAGAAATCTTTTCTTATTATCCCTTTACTTTGGCTTAATAGGCATCTTGCAACTCATAAAAATCGGGTATTACACAATCTTTGCGTAAAGGCCATCCGATCCGGCTCTCGGGCATCAAAATACGCTTAAGATATGGATGACTATCATAAATGATTCCCAGCATATCATAGGATTCTCGCTCTTGAAAATCGGAACTCTTCCAGATCCAAAAGATAGACGGGATTCTAGGGTTTTTTCTTGACACAAATATTTTTATACATACCTCTTCAGGTTGATCTGCATTATCCTCTATCTTGGTAAGATGATACACACTAGCTAAATAACCCCCAGGTAATACATCATAAGCACATAGGGAACGAAGATAATTGAAACCATACACATATAATGCAACAGCTAGACAAGGCCAATCTTCTGCTTTCACCTGTGAGATCTCGACACCTTGGTAATCAAATCCTAAAGGCCTATGTGCTAATTCATATCTAGTTAACCAAGCAGATAACCTACCTTGCATCTGGATATTACGATCATTCTTCTTATCAATGATACTCATATTGATGAACATCTCATATCTCTGTTCTCTTTTTTCTTCAATGTACTTATTTGCTTAGTTCTGATACTGAGTTTTCACTATTTATTAATCTATTTTCAAGCTTATCAAATCTTTTCAGAAAACTATTTAATAAAGGTCTTGAAGACTGAGTAGTCAGTTGGTTGTTATATTCATCGTTATCAATATTAGATAGAAAGGAAAGCCGGTGAGTTAGACTGAAGTATTTATTACGGGGTCGATCATAAGTTTGATTTTTATGGGTTTCCTGAGCGATTTTCTTACGAAGTTTCGTTACAGCATCAATAATAGCTTCGGGTTTGGGTGGACAACCAGGCAAATAAACGTCCACCGGAATCAATTTGTCTACTCCACGAACAGTACTATAAGAATCTGTGCTAAACATGCCTCCCGTAATGGTACACGCTCCCATAGCAATTACATATTTTGGATGAGGCATCTGCTCGTATAGTCTTACTAGAGACGGAGCCATCTTCATGTTTATAGTCCCAGCCGTTATTATAAGATCAGCCTGTCTAGGACTAGGCCGCGGTACTAGACCGTATCGGTCAAAATCGAATCGTGAACCAATTAATGATGCAAATTCAATAAAACAACAGCTAGTACCATAAAGGAGTGGCCACAAACTAGAGAGTCTGGACCAATTTGATAAATCTATTAAATTGGTTAAAAAGATCGAATTCGAGGTGTCTGGATTAGGAATGGGAGAATCCAGAGAATTTATTATTAGATTTTCGGGAGAATCAAATATGTTCTTATCTTTTGAATAGTTAGCAATTAAGACCATTCTAATGCTCCTTTTCGCCATGCATAGACTAAACCAATGATTAGTATAAATATAAAAATTAGCACTTCAACAAACGCGAATGCACCCAACTCTTTGAAACTCATAGCCCATGGATAAAGAGAAACCGTCTCGACATCGAAAATAGCAAATACTAGAGCAAACATATAATAACGGATCTGAAATTGGACCCAGGCTTCACCCTTTGGTTCTATACCTGATTCATAACTTGTTAATCTTTCTGGACCTCCATGGCTGGGTGTGAAGAGTCTGGAAACTGAAAAAGCTAGATAAGGAACAAGAACAGATAGTAATAGAAAGATCCAAGAAGAATCATATTTAGTAAGCAAAAACATTTATAGACTCCTGGTATTCCTTTTCTTCCTTTGTCATTATTAGGTATACCATTTGTGTGTCCATTGGGAAAGGAAAGCAGTTATCAGTTTTCTAGAACTATTTGATAGAGGAGAGAGGAGAGACAGATCTGACAAATATGCTATTGTTTTGCAGACTGGATTAAAGTATTGATGATTCTTCGATAGTTATTAACTTTTCTTAGACAAAATAGACATCATTTCTATTATCAAAAGCAAGATTGAATTGGTATTTTGAATCCATTTACATCGAAAAGAATCTCTTCGATCAATATACATCCGGAGATTTTGCATATTTTTATTTCTTACCTTCTATTTTAAACATTGAATAGATTATTATAATGTTGCCATTCTAAGATAACTAGTATCAGTCAAGGATAGTGGATTTATACCACATTCTTGCGGGCGGGATCTAGGTATAATATTCTTTTTTTTTATAGATTAGGGCTATACGGATTCGAACCGTAGGCATTCTCGGTTATGCAGATCGGGATATTTTTAGAATATCCTTGAACCGCTTTATGAACCCAACATGCTTCTTTCGTAGCATTGGGCTCTTCTATCAACGAGTCGAGTCGTCGATTGGCTAGCAATAAGAACGATTTGTTGATGCACCATCCTTAATTCCATTGAGATTTCTAAGATGGTTCCGTGTGCTCAAAAATTCTATTAGAGATAGAGCAATCCCAAAGTATTTTTGAAAAGGTTCTTAATATTGACATAGGTTTGCCTTTTGTAGACACAAATAGAATAGATCTGAGCCTAAATACTCTCTATCGTTTCAGAAAGAAATACGATACTCTTTACACCTTAGAGTTCGTAGAACGAGGAAGAGATTTTCGTGAGGTCCTCGTAAAGTCCTCATCATCTTTAGCATTTAAAGAGATTCTTTATTTACCATATCAACCTATCAATATTGACTCTGTTAGTTGTCAATTTCTCTGCCATGCTATTGTTCTTTGTCTTTATCAAGTCAGGCGTAAGTATTTCACATCCAATCCGTTCTGCGAATCGATTAAAGATCAATGAACCTTTTCTGAGAAACATTGGCGCACGTGTAAACGAGGCGCTCTACCACTGAGCTATAGCCCTTAATGAGATGAGTTTAAGTAGATAATATATACCAATATATACAAATATATATGTATGTATCAAATAAAGTCAAGTTCAAACAAAGGATTGGAAAGAGAAAAAAAAAAGAATAATGATTGAAATTCAATGTATAGACCTATTATAATTACAATTGTTTTGAATTCTTTCATTAAGTGAAATAAATTGTTTCAAAAGCAACCTACTTAACTCAGTGGTTAGAGTATTGCTTTCATACGGCAAGAGTCATTGGTTCGAATCCAATAGTAGGTAAAACTTGTTGGATATCATATCCACTTATACGATATCCAACAAGTTTTCTTTGAACTGGATAGAGAGGAAGGCTCATAGGACTATCTAGTTATTCTATGTTCTATGATAAGAATCTATTTCTTATTCTTTCACCAAATTAAATTAAAAATTAAAGATTAAAAGGAATTAGAGAATATTTAAAGCTTCTAATCGCGCTTTAGCTCTTTTAAATGCTAAATTTGCTTCAATGATTTTCTTTTTTCCTTCGGCGCGAGTCAAGTTATCTTTGGCTGTCTGAAGAGTTCTTTTAGCTTCTTCGGGATCAATTTCGCTAGCTCTTTCTGCTTCGTTAACTAATATTGTTACTTGATTGTTATCTACCATCGCGAAACCACCCATTAATGCCATTGTGGACCACTGTCCATCATAATGTACTTTGAGAACTCCCATATCCAAAGCTGTGAGAAGCGGCGCATGATTGGGCAATATGCCCACCTGACCACTGTTAGTCGATAGAATAATCTCTCGAACTTCAGAATTCCAAACAATTCGATTGGGCGCCATTACACGAAGATTCAATATCATATCTCTTATTGACCCTCCACTTGGAGAGAAGCAGCCTTTGTGGTAACTTCGTCAATATTACCAACTAAATAAAAAGCTTGTTCAGGGAGATTATCTAATTCTCCAGAAAGGATCATTTGAAATCCCTTGATTGTCTCTATTAGACTAACATATTTTCCTGGAGAACCGGTAAAGACCTCTGCTACGAAGAAGGGTTGTGACAAGAAACGTTCTATCTTTCGAGCTCGAGCTACTGTTAACCGATCTTCTTCGGATAATTCATCCAATCCGAGAATAGCTATAATATCTTGGAGTTCTTTATAACGTTGTAAAGTTTGTTTAACTCCTTGGGCAGTCTCATAATGCTCTTCACCTACAATCCAGGGTTGTAACATAGTTGAGGTCGAATCTAAAGGATCTACGGCTGGATAAATACCCTTAGCTGCTAATCCTCTCGATAGCACAGTAGTAGCATCTAGGTGTGCGAATGTTGTAGCAGGAGCTGGGTCAGTCAAATCATCTGCAGGTACATAAACAGCTTGAATAGAAGTAATTGAGCCTTCTTTGGTAGAAGTGATTCTTTCTTGTAGTGATCCCATTTCTGTACCAAGAGTTGGTTGATAACCTACAGCGGAAGGCATTCTACCCAATAAAGCGGAAACTTCTGATCCAGCTTGAACAAAGCGGAAGATATTATCAATGAAGAGAAGTACATCTTGCTTGTTTACATCTCGGAAATATTCAGCCATGGTTAGAGCGGTTAAACCGACTCTCATACGAGCGCCTGGTGGTTCATTCATCTGACCGTATACTAGAGCAACTTTTGATTCTGATATATTTTGTTCATTAATAACTTTTGATTCTTTCATTTCCATGTAAAGATCATTCCCTTCACGAGTACGTTCCCCCACCCCACCAAATACGGATACACCTCCATGGGCTTTAGCAATATTATTAATCAATTCCATAATGAGAACTGTTTTTCCTACCCCCGCCCCTCCAAATAGTCCAATCTTTCCCCCTCGACGATATGGAGCTAAAAGATCGACAACCTTAATCCCTGTCTCGAAGATAGATAGTTTGGTATCCAACTGTGTAAATGCAGGAGCAGATCTGTGAATGGGAAATGTTTTACTAGTATCTACAGGGCCTAGATTATCGACTGGGTCACCAAGGACATTGAAGATTCAACCAAGAGTAATTTCACCAACAGGAACACTAAGGGGAGCTCCTGTGTCGACAACATTCATACCTCTCATTAAACCGTCTGTAGCACTCATCGCTACAGCTCTTACTTCATTATTACCTAATAATTGTTGTACTTCACAAGTAACATTGATCTCTTGACCTGCTGGATTCTGTCCTTTAATTAGTAAGGAATTATAGATATTGGGCATTTTGCCCGGTGAAAACGCTACGTCTAATACGGGGCCAATGATCTGGGTAATCTGTCCCACATTCTTTTCCACCAATTTAGAAATTCCGAACGTAAGAGAACTGGTTTTCATAACTCTTTTGGTATATTATCTTTATTTGATTATTGAATCGATGGAAATATATAATCTTTTATTGCTAATCGGTCCATGGTGAAGAGTTACTTCGTTGATACTCTCTCCATTGTCCAAGTGTCTTCTTTCCCTTCTTTCTTAGCAATAGATTCTAATCTACATCAAAGAAAAGAGATCAAGAAATATACCGTATAACAACAATGATTCCTTCTTCTGTCTTTGTGAAAGAAAACAAATCCAGATGCTGGCGTTAATTCCTTTATTCCTTCTACCGACCAGTCTAACCATGAAAAGATTCCGCAGTCAATGTATTGGAATATCTTAAGATTCGGATCAAATATATTGAAGAACTGTCATAAGAGATAATGAGTGTTGGTTGCATTAAATAGGAAACACATTATAGAATAATAATGTTCCATACTTCGAGTGGAGTTTCAATTTGACAAGTATTTGGAGTTCAACAATTTAACAAGACCAATCTCGCGCTTCATATTCATTTACATTTATGTCGAGCAGATCCCACCCTTGCAAGATTTACCAATTGAGTTGTAGGAAGGAGGGACCTATGTCACCACAAACGGAGACTAAAACAGGTGTTGGATTCAAAGCTGGTGTTAAAGATTATCGATTAACTTATTATACTCCCGACTATGAAACCAAGGACACTGATATCTTGGCAGCCTTCCGAATGACTCCACAACCTGGAGTACCAGCAGAAGAAGCTGGAGCTGCAGTAGCTGCGGAATCTTCCACAGGTACATGGACCACGGTATGGACAGATGGACTTACTAGCCTTGATCGTTACAAAGGTCGATGCTATGATATCGAACCCGTTGCTGGAGAAGAGCATCAATATATTGCATATGTAGCTTATCCTTTAGATCTATTTGAAGAAGGTTCTGTTACTAATCTATTCACTTCGATTGTAGGTAATGTATTCGGATTTAAAGCCTTACGTGCCCTACGGTTGGAAGATCTAAGAATACCTCCTGCTTATTCTAAGACTTTCATAGGCCCACCTCATGGTATCCAAGTTGAAAGGGATAGACTGAACAAGTATGGCCGTCCTTTATTAGGATGTACAATCAAGCCCAAGTTGGGTTTATCTGCGAAGAATTATGGTAGGGCTGTTTATGAATGTCTTCGTGGTGGACTCGATTTTACCAAGGATGATGAAAACGTAAACTCTCAACCATTCATGCGTTGGCGGGATCGTTTCCTGTTCGTAGCAGAAGCTCTCTTTAAGGCTCAATCCGAAACGGGTGAGATCAAAGGGCATTATCTAAATGCTACTGCAGGTACATGTGAGGAAATGATGAAGAGAGCAATCTTTGCTAGAGAATTAGGAGCACCTATTGTCATGCATGATTACCTTACAGGAGGTTTTACTGCAAATACTAGCCTAGCTTACTACTGTCGAGATAACGGTCTACTACTTCATATTCACCGTGCAATGCATGCTGTTATTGACAGACAAAAAAACCATGGTATGCACTTCCGTGTATTGGCCAAAGCGCTACGTATGTCCGGTGGAGATCATGTCCATTCCGGGACTGTAGTAGGTAAACTAGAAGGAGAACGAGACATCACTCTAGGATTCGTCGATTTGTTACGTGACGATTATATCGAGAAAGACCGAAGCCGTGGTATCTATTTTACTCAAGATTGGGTATCTATGCCAGGTGTATTACCTGTAGCTTCAGGAGGTATTCATGTTTGGCATATGCCTGCTCTAACTGAAATATTTGGAGACGATTCTGTCTTACAGTTCGGTGGTGGAACCTTAGGACATCCTTGGGGAAATGCACCGGGTGCCGTGGCTAATAGAGTCGCATCAGAAGCTTGCGTACAAGCTCGTAATGAAGGTCGTGATCTTGCTCGCGAAGGTAATGATATTATTCGTGATGCTAGTAAGTGGAGTCCAGAACTGGCTGCCGCTTGTGAGGTATGGAAAGAGATCAAATTCGAATTTGCCGCAGTTGATACAATTTAACGCAGTTGATACACTGTAATTTCCATAACCAGTAATAAATACAAAATATTGATTACATTCGAGGACGGGGAGTATTGAGATAATGCTTGTTTTATCCATACTCCTCATAACGATTCGATAAATTGAGAATTGGTAGCTCAGGGGATAAGAGCACATGGTTCCGAACCATGGAGCCGGGGGTTCGAATCCCTCCCGATTCACAAAAGACGACAGAAGCTGCATAGAAAGGAAGGGTAAATAATGGATCTGATATAAGATGCCAATAAGTTTTATAGATCGAATTGGAAAATCAATTGTCAGGTTCTAACATGTGATTGATCAAATGGATAATCATTCGATTGTCAATTTGTTATTGGATCCGGAGTTGGCTCGAGTTGATCCTCGTTCCAACTGAATAATCTGGTGTTCAAGAAATGATTTCTTCATTTCTGTGTCTATTGTATGAATAAGATCCGATGGGCTTGATTGCTTCTCTCTTGAAAGAAAGAGGAAAAAATAAATGAGGATATTCTTATGTCTGTGAGAAATTGGTTTGAAGATAAACGCAAATTAGGTGGATTGATCGAAGCCTTCCTTGAAAAAGCTACTAAAGGCTATGTTTCGAGTGAAAGGGAAAAAGATAGACATATAGCGATCGATATTAATAAAGGATTATGGACACGCTGCGATAATTGTGGGAACATGCTCTATGTAAGATTTCTAAAACAGAATAAGAGTGTTTGTGAAGAGTGCGGCTATCATCTTCCAATGACTAGTACAGAAAGAATCGATCTTTTAATCGATCGTGACACTTGGATTCCAATGGATGAAGATATGACTGCATAAGATGTTCTAGGTTTCTCCGATGAAGATTCTTATCAAAATCGTATCATTACTTCCCAGAAAAGAACAGGTTTAACGGATGCTGTTCAAACAGGTATAGGATATCTAAATGGAACCCCTATAGCGCTTGGGGTTATGGACTTCCAATTCATGGGAGGTAGCATGGGCTCTGTAGTAGGTGAAAAGATTACTCGCTTAATTGAACATGCCACAGATAAGTCTTTGCCTATAATTATTGTTTGTGCTTCTGGAGGGGCTCGTATGCAAGAAGGGACTTTAAGCTTAATGCAAATGGCTAAGATCTCGTCTGTTCTACAAATTCATCAAATCCAGAGAAGCCTATTATATATATCAGTTCTTACCTATCCAACTACAGGTGGTGTTACTGCGAGTTTTGGTATGTTAGGGGACATTATTATTGCTGAATCTAAAGCATACATAGCATTTGCTGGAAAAAGGGTAATTGAATAAACGTTACGTCAAAAGATACCGGATGGTTTTCAAGTAGCTGAATCTTTATTTGATCATGGCTTACTCGATTCAATTGTTCCACGGAACCTTTTAAAGGGTGTTTTGAGCGAGATATTCGAGCTTTATCCTTCAGTTGTTAGCAAACCAAATTAGGCTCTCTTCGTTCTTTCATGGAGTTAAGTAATCCGAAATTCCTTCTACCATTCTTCTGGATAACTTAGTAACAAAGTTAGGATTTCGTGATTGATTCCCTTTTTACCGATTTTTTTCCTGCTTTTTTGAAGAGATGACTCTTCTTTATCAACCAAATATCAGGATATCCTTTTGGTTCTATACGATACTATGAGAAAACGAATCTTGGTATAATACAATTGACAATTCCAAATAGTTGATCACAGTTATCTATAGTACAATTTCAGGTTAGATCTCACCCTTATAATTTTCTCGATACAGACATATTATTTTCTTTATACTATTTCTATAATAATCTGGATTGATCAGGGATGGACTAAGAGATTTCTCTGGATGAAATAATAGAGATATTATATCCATTTCTGAAATGGGCTTCTTAATAGATAGATTAAGACTAGAAAGGCGTCTTTTCTTTGTTGAACAAAAAGGATATGATTAGATATTGGAAAACAGAGAGAAATCACATATATCTTCTTTATTTGAGGGAATTTTCTTATGACAGCGTCCTATCTACCTTCTATTTTTGTACCCTTAGTAGGTTCAGTATTTCCAGCCATTACTATGGCATCTTTGTTTATCTATATAGAAAGAGATGAGATTCTCTAAACCTAAGTTCTTAGGTTCTATGTTCCTCTTCTGGTAAGAATGATTCATAGAATGGATGAAATGATATTATGGATTATTAGACTATAGTATTTGGTTATTAACTCATTTGAAATGAAAGCTTGGCAATCTTCGATATTATTTCAATCTATGTTTTCATTTAAACAAGGGGATGAAACATAGATTGCTGTTCCATTTCCAAAATATAGAGATCAAATCTCCGGAGAATAAATCTATACATCTCTCTCTATAAATAGGTAGAGGTTATTTATTCTCATATAGCAGAATAATTATTAATAATATCAATATTCTCGATCCTTTAAAAGTCAGAATCTATTCTTTCTTAGAAAATATCTAACCACAAGTCTTATCTATTACAAAAGAATGCAAAACAGACAGAATCGATAACATTCTATATAATTGATTGATTAGAAAAGAAAGAAGAAATCTTTAGTCTTTTGGGGAGTAGTAATGACAAGTTGGCAATCTAAATGGCTCCAAATATATTATGTAAAAGGTTCTCGTAGATTCAGTAATCTATGCTGGGCTTGTATCCTTTTTTGCGGTGCAATGGGTTTCTCTTTGGTTGGTCTTTCTAGTTATATTGGTAAAGATTTGATTCCGACGTTGTCTTCTGAACAGATTGTTTTCATTCCACAAGGTATTGTAATGTGCTTTTATGGTATTGCAGGTCTTTTCTTCGGATTGTATCTGTGGTGTACTATATTCTGGGATGTTGGTAGTGGCTACAATCTATTTGATAAAAGAGAAGGGATCTTTTCTATCTTTCGGTGGGGGTTCCCGGGCAGGAACAGGCGTATTTGTATTCGATTTGTGATAAAGGATATATAAGCAGTTAGATTGGAGATTCGAGAAGGTTTTTATCCACGTCGAATTCTTTCTTTGAAGATGAGGAATCGAAAGGATGTTCCTCTAACTCGTATTGGTGAAGATTCGACACTCAAAGAGATAGAGGAGAAGGCTGCCGAACTTGCTCGTTTCTTACGTGTATCAATCGAAGGATTTCAAGATTGAATATATACTTTATTATTGCTCGAAGATAATTAAGAATAAGACATAGGATAGAAGGAGAATAGGTTGATATAGATATAAAAAAGATAAAGGAAATGCTTCACATTCATAAAGATTATTCAGTTATAACAAGTTACTTAATAACTAATGGATTTTGTTAAAGCAATTGTTGCTCCGTAATATTGTATATAAAAAATATATGAGATCATATTGGTGGAAACTTATCCAGTGGTTTTACAATACTCCATATCGTTCGTTAAGCAGAGCTTATAAAGCGAGTAAGCAGATACAGTCTATCGGAAAAGACTCTTTGTCCTATATAGAGAGAAGATCATCGTTACAACAGTTATCGCAAGTTGTAATGTCTCATATGAATATGGAACTGGATAAATCCATATTTTTGATATATTGGAGTCTCTTAGAATGCAGGATCAGTCTATCAATACCACAGATCCGGAATAGATTGAAGTTTCCTCCTTCTAAACGAAAGCATTTTGACTTGTTCTTAATCAAGAATTATCCCCTTTCTGCCTATAAACGACAACCATCTTCGAAAGAAGAATCTTATCTTGTATCTTCGTTTTTCCGTTCAAATTATTCTAATCGTGATACAACAGATAAAAGACAGGGCAAGATAAACAGTCTATTATATAATCAATCAGAAAATGCTCTTACTGCGATATCAAAAAGATGTATATCGGGAAGATCAAATAAGATAAAAGAAATGAATAAGAGATTAGCTTGGATTGAAGCAATTTTGAATGATCTTGATTTCTGGAGATGGCAATATTCTAAAAGCTCTACATCTTTTCACATGAAAAAGGAGTCAAATAAGGAATTGTTGATTCGAGAATCAATAATCTTTTCAAGTAATATAACGGCTTATGAATCTATCAGTCTAATACCACGTTCTATAACTCGTACCCTATCCAGATTCAGGACAGAGTTAGCGAATCAATCAGGCTTGTTGTTATTCACTAAGATTGAATTGGCTAAATATCAAGCATTAGCTTCTATTCAATATATTGGATGTTTATTATTCTTCCCATCTATAATACCAATCATCCTAAATCGTTGGTTTCTAGAACCTTGGATAAGGGACTGGTGGAATACTTCTCAATCACAACTATTTATCAATCTATTTCAAGAAGAAAAAGCTTTGAAGCGGCTTCAAGAAGTAGAAGGATTAGCCTGGTTGAATGAAATGCTCACAGATTCTGTAGATACTCAATCAGAAAATTATGATGCAATTGTATATGACAAAACTATTCAATCAGTAATAATCTATAATCAAGGGAATATTCAAGCAATCTCACGCTTTGTAACCGATGTAATTAGCATTGCTATTCCAATCTCTTTGTTCATAATAGGTCGAAAAAGGCTTGCAGTTTTAAATTCTTGGATTCAAGAATTATTCTACAGTTTGAATGATACAATGAAAGCATTCTCTATTCTCTTGCTAACTGATTTATGTATTGGCTTTCATTCCCCTCATGGTTGGGAAATACTGATAGGTTCTTTCTTGGAACATCTAGGATTTGCTCATAATAAATATGTAATATCTTGCTTCGTATCAACCTTCCCGGTCATTTCAGATACAGTTTCTAAGTATTGGATCTTTCGTCACTTGAATCGGCTATCTCCTTCAATTGTAGCAACTTATCATACAATGAATGAGTGACTATTCTCTTTCTTCGAGCAATTGTATTTGAATATTATTATCTCTTATAAGGAGAAGATCTTTTTCTTTGATATTGAGAGATGTTGAGAAAGAGGAAAAAACCATCCATAATTCCCGTAATAGTCAGACTCTGAAAATAATATAGCCGGAATAACGAACGAAATATTGAGACTATATTATATGATGTGGAGAAACAATCTGTTTCCAACAAAATTCGACACCAATAATCAAACTATGCGAAAAATAAATATTACTAATTGGCTGAATAAATGGTTGATTCTCTCGTTCTTAATATCGATCCTTTTTACCAAAATAAATTGTCCATCTGTATCAAAAGCATATCCTATCTTTGCGCAACAGAATTATGAGAATCCACGAGAAGCAACTGGACGTATCGTATGCGCTAATTGTCATTTAGCCAAAAAAGCTGTTGATATTGAAGTTCCACAATCTGTTCTTCCAAATACTGTGTTTGAGGCAGTTGTTAAGATTCCTTATGACATGCAGATAAAATAAGTACTTGCAAACGGTAAAAGAGGAGGATTAAACGTGGGTGCCGTTCTGATCTTACCCGAAGGGTTTGGGCTTGCCCCCTCTGATCGTATTCCAACTGAAATCAAAGAGAAGCTGAATAAACTTTCATTCCAGAACTATCGCCCTGAGATTAAGAACATAATAGTAATAGGTCCAATTCCGGGTAAACTATATAGTGAAATCGTATTTCCGATTCTTTCACCGGATCCTTCTACTGATAAAGAAGCACACTTTTTGAAATACCCCATTTATGTAGGGGGGAATAGGGGAAGAGGACAGATCTATCCTGATGGGAGTAAGAGCAATAATACTGTCTATAATGCTTCACTAACAGGAAGAATAACTAAGATAATACGTAAAGAGAAAAAGGGTGGATATGAAATAACTATCAGAGAAACATCAGAGGGTCGTGAAGTGATTGATATTATACCTCCAGGTCCCGAACTTATTGTTTCAGAGGGTGAATCTATCAAAGTTGATCAACCCTTAACTAATAACCCCAACGTGGGGGGATTTGGTCAGGAAGAGGCAGAGATTGTGCTTCAAGATCCATTGCGTGTTCAAGGTCTTTTACTTTTCTTTGCATCAGTTGTTTTAGCACAAATATTCTTGGTACTGAAAAAGAAACAATTTGAAAAAGTTCAATTGGCAGAGATGAATTTCTAAACCAATACTCTATCAATGCAAGATATTTTGACTGAGTTGATAGTAGTCTTTTTTCGTACTGATTGTAAATCGAATCGATCAGACTTGGATTTCTAGCTACTTTAAAAAGAATTGAACTTGATTGGTTACTTTATCAGTGAGAAAAGAAGAGATTCTTTGAGAATATCTATAGTCTCCGTTTAAGTCAGATACTAGATATTTGAAGATGATTCTTCCATAATTATTTAAACATGCATATCAAAGCAATATGATAACTACCTTCCAATTCTGGTAGATAAACTATCCTTGTTATGTCATGAACCCCCACCGTAGCAAAGAAAGAAGGATCCCATCTAAGAAATAGGAGATTGCTTCTTAATTCTTGATCTGGTTGTTATTTTTTCAATTTGATGAGTGTAACAAGATTTGTTGATCAATTGCAGCTTCGTTTCTTTTTAGATAGAAAGGAAAAGCAATAATCAGTTCTGAAAAAAGAATGGATAAGAAAACAATGAAAAAATCTGAGTTTTAATCACTTGCCTACCCTATAGTGTTGGTTCCTATATCTAGTATATTCAAAGTATCTAATTTGTTTTTGTTATTCAAGTAACAGAACTATCTATTCTCCCGAAATTAGGAATAAAAGATGGTTTAAGTCTTAATTGGATTCATTGGATTTGTTTAATAAAGCATATAGTTCTCTTTCTAGATTCGAGAGGGAATATGCTCAACTCTTAGAAAATGATTGTAATAATTATCGTCATACTATTTGATTCTGATCGATTCTTTCGTAAAGAATCGATCAAATAACTTATTTATCTGAATAAAATAACCTGATGCTTTTAGAATCAAAGAACATTTATCATCAAGGAATTTTCATCCTCAGATTGATATACTATACTTCCAATCATTTATCTCTTCTTAATCTTCAAGATTAAGAAGGTAAAAGTAAAGATAAAGTGTTATTTAATAGTTTCTATGAATAATAACAGAAATCATCTGATGCTATTTTATTGTATCATAGGGATGATCCTAATCCTGAATAGGCTCCGTAAAAGAATATGCCTAATAAACCTATCACAAGTATACCGGTTACAGTACCTATTAGCCACAGAGGAATCCTTCCAGTGGTATTGGCCATTCTTCCGACTCCCTTTTCTTCTTTTATTTCATTATTTTATTTTGTCACGACTCGAGACATGAACGGTCATAAATGATTAAAATCTCAGTTCTTTTAGATCAAGATTAAAAAATCACTCTCTAATTAAAGAAGTAATTAGAAAATAGAACGGCAAGCACAAAGATCAATAAGAGCCCCCAGTAAAGACTCGTACGATTTAATTCTACACTCTGTTTATTCGGGTTCGGTGGTGTCATGGCTTTGCAGTTTCTGTAAAGACTATCGTTGAATAAATTGCATTGCTGATATGGATCCGAGAAAGAAGACCGTCGGTACAGCTAATCCGTGAACAGCCAGCCACCTAACAGTGAAAATTGGATAAGTTCTATCTAGAGTCATTAGTACCTCCTAAAAGGATCTAGTAAATGCATCAACTTGTTCCAACGAATCAAAACGGCCAGTTATTAAAGGAATTTCTTGTCGGCTCTCTGTAAAATATTCATTTGGACGAGGGCTTCCAAACACATCATAAGCCAAACCTGTACTGACAAATAACCACCCTGCTATGAATAGAGAAGGTATAGTAATGCTATGGATGACCCAGTACCGAATACTAGTAATAATGTCAGCAAAAGGACGTTCTCCCGTGTTCCCAGACATGTATAACTCCGTATATCTTTTATAGTCTTAAGGAGGATTGTTTTGCAAGAGGATAAATACTAGGAGATATAAAATCTACTGGTACATCTATCAATATCAATCCTTTAATAGTTAGGTTGTCATTACATACCAATGGTATATTAGAAATATACTAGGTTAGTATAGCTAGTCTCCCTTCTAAGCGGCAAGATTACTTTCTTTTTAAAGAAAAGCTCTAATTACAAAGATTGTAGGCTTTCTTTTATGAACGCCTCTCTATTCTTGGATATTCCCGCCACTCTTTATGCTCATAAATCTCTTTCTTTCAATTTATTATCCTAAGATTTTCAAGAAGTAAAGAATACGTTGCAAGAAGCTCTGATTCTAAAGGCAAAAAAGGTATATTCTTACAAATCCTTAGCCTATTTTGTTCATTTTGAAGAATTTAAAAAATTAAATCTACAATATATCAGCTATTGCATGAGATTTTTTACTAATTGTTTCTTAATATTTAATCTAATCAATTCTATCTAGAGCCATTCTGAATTGATTGTAATTTTCTAGATTACCCTTTCTTTTATTCACTTATTAATCGAGAGATCTAAAAAAAAAAAAGGAATTAAGAATCATATAAAGACTAAGACAACTAATCCAGTATTGATAACTAATCTTAACCCTTTTAAGATGAAAGTGATTTTAACAGTCCTTGTGTTATTAACAGCCATCAAAAATCAAAATAAGTGCCCTAAAAGGATCTGTTCAAAGGATATTCTAAGAAACTAATAAGTAGTCTTGAATCAAGAGTCTAGCCTTGAATCCGAATCCTATCAAAAAAAGATTGATTTTTATGAACTTAAGAATCTTCTAATCATCTTTATTTCGATGAGTCATAAGTAATAAACTATTCCAGAAAATTGTATACTAATACTGTCGTATCTGCTAGTTTCATCTAATATTCAAATCTATGCTTACTCTATTAAATTATTTTGTTTTTTTAGCATCTGTGTTGATCTTAACCTTAATTCTATTTGTTGGATTGAACAAGATTCGACTTCTATGATATAAAAATCTTATCTAGAAAAGCTTGAAGAGGACCTTGGTGCTTACTTATTTACTGCACTTATCGATCATAGCACTATTCAGATCGTTTTCGATAAGTAATTCTGAATTTATTATACGTTTAAAAACTCAAATGGTTGAAGCATTGCTATCTGGAATCGTTTTAGGTCTAATCCCAATAACATTAGCTGGACTCTTTGTAACTGCATATCTACAATATCGACGCGGTGATCAATTAGATATTCGATAGCAATAGAAAAGCATTTTTAAGACATGTCTAATAATATAATACGGAGAATTCAAATAGCATTTATTCTCTTTCTAGGGAAAGGACATGTAAACGAAGGAATCAATCCTTAAAAAAGGAAGAAAAGAACCACGCCCTATAGGATTTGAACCTACGACATCAGGTTTTGGAGACCTGCGTTCTACCAAACTGAACTAAGAGCGCTCTCTTTCTATTTTATAACAAAAAATTGTTTTTATTATTAGAATCTGTGAATATTTTGATATGTAGAAAGAATTGACTCGATCAGACAGATATCTGATTTCTTTTTGATTTTTAGGAATTATTCATAAAAATAAGAACTCTCTTATCTTATAAGTAGGGATGACAGGATTTGAACCTGCGACATTTTGTACCCAAAACAAATGCGCTACCAAACTGCGCTACATCCCTCTTGCCTTTGATGAATCTTTCGTTAGCATTCTGGATCCATAAATATTCTATGGAAGGCCGAGTACATATTAGATGATTATAACGAATAATCATAAAGATTGGCTACTTGCTACAAATTTACCTCCATCATCTAATTATATTCTAAAAATGTATTATCTGTTAGAAATCCTGTTAGAAATCAGAAAGATGTAATTCCTCTTTTATCGATGATTGTGTTAGAAATATAAATAAAAGGAGACACAATATTTCTTCTATTTGATAAAAAAGAATAAGAAATAAGGAGAAGTTATAATGCAAGACGTAAAAAGTTACCTTTCCACAGCCCCCGTACTAGCTACACTATGGTTTGGACTGCTAGCTGGTTTATTAATAGAAATCAATCGTTTCTTTCCAGATGCTTTAATATTCCCATTTCTTTAATCGCTAGAATGAGAGAAAAAAGATCGGATAAAAAAGCTTAGAAAGAAAAGATAAATTAAGAGAAGTAAAGAGAGAGGGGTTGATAATCCACTTCTGTTTATCAATAGAAATGATTTATAGATTAGTTTTTGAAGGATTTAATATCAAGACATAATTCCTTATAGCTCTATTTCTTAATTTTTTAGTTCTTTCCATTAATTCTATGACAAAGCCTAAAGACATCAGGATAACGATATGCTTAGAATGTACAGAGTGTATTAAAAAAGAGACTAATGACAGATCTCGAGGGATTTTTCGATATACCACACAAAAGAATCGTCGCAATACACCTACTTGATTGGAATTAAAGAAGTATCGTCCTTATTGTTATAAGAATACTATTCACAAAGAACTGAAAAGATGAAGCATTTCTTTCGACTTAGTGATAAAAAGAGTCAGCAATTTTGATAGTTCTGAGAAATATTATAAGATTATATTATGAATAAAGGTAATCGATCCTCTCGTCGACGTTCTGCATCTATTTGATCTGATGAAATCATTGATTATAGAAATATAAGTTTACTTCGTCGATTCGTAGGTGAACAAGGAAGGATTTTGTCTAGATGTGTCAATAGGTTGGCCGCGAAGCAACAGCGCTTAATAGCTACTGCAATAAAAAGGGCTCGTGTTTTAGCTTTGCTACCCTTCTTGAATAATGATAATTAGGTCGTTTATTAATTACAACCAGAAGAATGAATTAGAATATTAAAAAGATTTAATATTCTACGAGATAAACCAGCTAATTCTCTAATAAGTAAATAAAAGAGAATTTTTAATAAGATAGGATTAAAACTACTATTCGTAGTACAAGATTCATATCCACCTAGTACCTGACCTCTCCGTCATATTCGGAGAGGTTGCTTATTTGTCCGTCAGTAGACTCATATACGAGTCATTTGTACGATTCTGGAAAAGCAAGAAGTGTCTAAAATAGCTATCTATGCAAGTGTTTTGCGATTTGAATAAACTTGATCTCTACACAAATGATTGATCATATTATTATAATTTATCACATTCTCTCGTGTTGCTGCATTAATTCGCGCAATCCATAAACGACGAAATTCTCTCTTTCTATTTTTTCTTTCTAGATAAGCGGAAGTTGATACTTTCATTTGTTGTTGATTTGCTGTTCTAAATAATCTCGAATGAGCTCCCTTAAATCCAGATGTGATTCTAAGAATAGTTTTGCGGCGTTTCCGAGCCACAGATCCGCGTTTCACCCTAGTCATTAGATGTCTACCCTCATAGAAAATAAAATGTTAGTTTATAAACAATCTATTTGATTGATACTAAATGAATATATTTATTAGTATCACAAGATATTTATGTTCCTTTTCTTCTTTAAGAAAAATTAAAAAAAGAAAAAGAATAAATAGCCAACCCAAGTTAGTAATTCTTAGGTCTCTCTTTTATTAAATTCCGATAGTATTAGAAATATTTGGGATAAAATCTAGATATGCGTATTTAATTAGTTGAGATTAATAGATTCTTTGAAAGACTCTTAAGTAAGAGAACTTTTCTCTCTATTGTAAAAGATATAGATTCCAATGGCTTTTGCTACTCTAACCTTCCTATCCGTATATCCGTAAATATCAATATTAGGCATCTATTTCTTCTAATACCAATTTAATATGGTAGAAAGGTACGGATTCCAAAGTTTCCATAGTGTCTTTCTTAACAGTTAGGCCCTTCCTATATACCAGAGATTATAATTTTCCGATACCATGGAAAATGAAATTGATGCTAGTAAGCTGTATAGTTTCCAATTTATCTATCTCTACTTTAATAAACAAGTAAATTTTCTAAGCAAAAAAGAGTCTAGTAACGGTATTTTATTCTTGGAAGTTGTTTCGTAGAATAGCTGACCTGAAACGGCTGTCATTTAAAAGGGTCTTAGAAAGAAATATGAGGATTTAGACCACTATTCTTATTTTGCTTAAGGATTTTATTATTATCATTAATAAGTATTTATTCATCTGGCACCAAGATAATTGGATTTGCACCAATCAAGACTATGGATTTTCATCCCTCATTAGAAGAGGTCGATGACAAATCTTTCTCTTCTTTCGATAAAATAAAGGATTATTCTGCAAGATCAATCCTATTATACCGTTTTCAAATTTGGATTCTAATAAGTCGCACATACACCCTAGTGCATACTCCCCTCCGTTGGGGGCATCCTTGAAGGGCTGGGGATTTTGTTCCACTCTCCATTGGTTGTCTGGCTTTCCTAATAAGTTGTTGATTGGTCGGCATGCACGAAGAATTGCAGAAATCTTTGGTTCAGAATATTCGTAACCATTGAAAATTACCCATGAATTATCGATAAATGATTTTATTCTTCTCAGACTTGAACGATTATATCTTTCATAAGGATAACGAATCTAATAGATATTGAGAACAAGGAAGTCAGAATAGTATCAATTATTTAATTGGAGAAAGAGCAAATATCTCTATTAATCGACTTTCGTCTCTTCCGTGAATCAATAATCTATCGATGATCTCAAGATAAGAAATGAAGATATCAAAAAAAAAATCAATTGGTTCATTCTTAAATACTTTTAAGAATGATTGCAAATTACTGGGCAAGTCTTGAATCTGAATAGTTTTCTAATGCTGCAAGATCTACAATACCATAATTCTTAGCTTCTTTTGCTGACATGAAAACATCTCTCTCCATGTCTTCAGAGATTATCCATGAGGCTTTGCCGGTTCTTTGTACATAAACCCTAGTAATACAATCACGAAGTTTCAATACTTCTTCTGCTTCCATGATACATTCCCCTGCTTGTCCATCATAGTATGAACTAGCCGGTTGGTGAATCATAACCCTAGTCTAATAATCTCATCATTTGATTCGGGGTAACCGTACAGGCAGCTTTCTCTGCATACGGCTCTATATTTGTATTTGATGAAAGAGGAGATGATAAATGCTTCTATTCAATCAGTCAAACGAATTCCTTCTCTATCATTTACAACTAACTTATCAAGAACCTGATACACCATCTTTCCTTTTTACTAAGTATTATGATGGTTCTGTTGCTTTTTTATTTTTAGCAATACCAAAGTTTTCTATGAAGATTCTAGAATGGGTCTCCATTCTCGAGAAGGGATATTTACGGATTCAGACTTTGCTTCGTAAATAATATAGATCTTATGACGCTAGAATAGAAATAGTAAATGGTCCTGAATAACCCAAGAATCAGACAATCCTATTTATATTTTAAATTCTCATTATCTTGGTGTTTTTCTATTTTATTTATCCAGAATGAATCAACTTCGTCTTTAATGCCATGCTATTATTACCTTAATCAAATTGGGCGAAGGCATAGTTTTAATTCATACGAATCATTGGCGCTAAGCGTGAGGCAGTGCTATACGTTTGGTAATTTCTCCGCCAGTTAGAATAGAAGATCCCATTGAAGCAGCTAATCCCATACAAATTGTATGTACATCTGGTACAACAAATTGCATAGCATCATAAACAGATATTCCTGGTAATACTGCTCCGCCAGGAGAGTTTATATACAAAAACATATCTTTGGTCTCATCTTCCCCATTCAAGTACATCATAATACCAATAAGTTGATTTGCAATCTCATCATCTACTTGTTGACCTAGAAAAAGGAGTCTCTCTCGATAAAGGCGGTTGATTAGGATAGGTCTCTTCTGTGTTCCCCCCTCTAAAACCGTACAAGCGCTGTTAAAAGCATACGGCTCCAATAGTTATAGGATAATAAGATTGTACATTGTTTAGAAAGAAATTCCTTATTTATGAGAGATCAAGAAATACTCTATTGTCTGAAACTCTCACTATCCCATTTTTGATTCAAGTTTGTCTTTTAATTGTTTTCTTTCAAACATTCTGAATTGTATCTTGATTAGTATAGTGAAGAATATTATCCTACATCTTATTCCTATACTAATATTTTCTTGTTAGTAATCAAGTCTTTTAGATAGACAACAAGAAGAATCTTTAGGCTCATTTTCCACTTCGAGGAGGTATTAATCCGATCAATATTTGTACATATGGAACAAATTGTTTTACTTTTTATCTCCCTATTTATTATTAATTAAAAGACTATTCCAAGTCATCTTCTATCTTGTAGTTAACCTTGGTATTATTGATTCTTGGGACTTAGTGATCGAAGCCTAAATAATCTGTTAGTTTCAACTAGCCATGGATTCCTTTAATTAATAGATCTTTAGCAAAAGATCTCATTCTAATCTCACGCGTTTAACAATTGAAACATTGGTCGATCCTAAGTGAGATAGAAACATATTGATCGGATCAAAAATGATGGGAAGTAATTCCATACAACTCAATATATGCAAGAACAAGTCGCGCTATACGTCGACCCAAACCGCGTCCTCTTCCCCAGGTAAACGAAAGGGCACCTTCGGAACACCAATTGGCATGCAGAAATAGATAAAGAGGTTTATTTCTCTCTGGATTGAAAACGTAAGCCTAACAAGAATAGAAATCTCTCCGACATTGTAGCATATCGAATCAAAATTGAGTCTTTCCTGTTTGAATATAAGTGAAATAAGAGAGATATAGATGGGACCAATCTCTGCATTGTTATATAAAAAATTCAAATGCTAAAATATCTATGTATTTTTTTAATTGAGAGGAAGATTCCGAGCTCTTCTCGTCTTACTAAGTTGAAAAAGGGAGTTTCTTTTCTAATTAGGACCAAATAAAATTTCTTTTGTTTCCCTATTAGATCTTCAATGCAAGAAATTTACATAATATTCATTCTGCATAAAGGGGTTTTCCATGGGTTTGCCTTGGTATCGAGTTCACACTGTTGTATTAAATGATCCGGGTCGTCTAATTTCTGTACATTTAATGCATACGGCTTTGGTTTCTGGTTGGGCCGGTTCAATGGCTTTGTACGAATTAGCAGTTTTTGACCCGTCTGACCCCGTCCTTGATCCGATGTGGAGACAAGGGATGTTCGTTATTCCATTCATGACCCGTATTGGTATAACAAAATCATGGGGTGGTTGGAGTATTACTGGAGACACTGTAACAGATGCAGGTATCTGGAGTTACGAAGGAGTAGCTGCAGCTCATATTATCCTATCAGGTTTGCTATTCTTAGCTGCTATATGGCATTGGGTCTATTGGGATTTAGATTTGTTTCGTGACGAACGTACAGGAAAACCATCTCTGGATTTACCTAAGATATTTGGAATCCATTTATTTTTGTCGGGAGTCCTTTGTTTTGCTTTTGGGGCATTTCATGTAACAGGCTTATTTGGACCCGGTATCTGGGTATCAGACCCTTATGGATTAACCGGAAAAGTCCAACCTGTAGATCCGGCTTGGGGAGCTGAAGGGTTTGATCCTTTCGTCCCAGGAGGGATAGCTTCCCACCATATTGCAGCGGGTATCTTGGGTATATTAGCAGGTTTGTTTCACCTCAGTGTTCGCCCTCCTCAAAGATTGTATAAAGCTTTACGCATGGGGAATGTTGAAACCGTTCTGTCTAGCAGTATTGCAGCTGTTTTCTTTGCTGCTTTTGTAGTTTCTGGAACTATGTGGTACGGTTCTGCTGCTACTCCAATCGAATTATTTGGTCCGACTCGTTATCAATGGGATCAAGGGTATTTTCAACAAGAGATAGATCGCCAAATTCGTACTAACAAAGCGGAGAACCTTAGCCTATCTGAAGCTTGGTCTAAAATACCTGAGAAATTAGCTTTTTATGATTATATTGGGAATAATCCAGCTAAAGGGGGATTGTTTAGAGCAGGTGCAATGGACAATGGTGATGGAATAGCTGTTGGTTGGTTAGGCCACGCTGCGTTCAAAGACAAAGAAGGTCATGAACTCTTTGTACGTCGTATGCCTACCTTTTTTGAAACATTTCCAGTAGTCTTGGTAGACGGAGAAGGTATTGTGAGAGCCGATGTTCCGTTCAGAAGAGCAGAATCAAAATATAGTGTTGAACAAGTAGGTGTAACTGTTGAATTTTACGGAGGTGAATTAGATGGTGTTAGTTTCAGCGATCCCGCTACCGTTAAAAAATATGCCAGACGTGCTCAATTAGGCGAGATCTTCGAATTTGATCGTGCCACTCTAAAGTCAGACGGTGTATTCCGTAGTAGTCCTCGGGGTTGGTTCACCTTCGGTCATGCTACCTTTGCTCTTATCTTCTATTTTGGACACATTTGGCACGGTGCTAGAACTCTATTTAGAGATGTGTTTGCTGGCATCGATCCCGATTTAGATGCTCAAGTGGAATTTGGAGCATTCCAAAAAATAGGGGATCCAAGTACTAAGAGACAAATCGTTTGAAAGATCTTTTATTTGCTTGTCATAGTTCCTAAAGTCATAGAGATAAAATAGTATTATTCAGCACAATCATTAAAAGATGAACAAGAGATAGAAAGAAGAATCTATTGAATAGTGAAGAATAAACATGACAAAAAAAGGAACCTTCCAATCTTAATTAGTACGAAAGCTATCCTTAAAATACTACTCTATTATCGAATCCATGGAAGCACTGGTTTATACATTTCTATTAGTAGCTACTCTGGGTATAATATTTTTTGCCATATTCTTCCGGGAACCGCCCAAAGTCCCGAATAAAGGGAAGAGATGAGACTCTTTTTTTCATTAACCATGGAGAGAAAAATGTCTGTTCATTTAGAAATATAAAATAAAAAGAGAAGAGAACTAATTGAAGACCTTCCTAGAAGAGAAAAGGAAGGTCTTCTAGACCATTAGTCTTCATGCTCTTCAAAAGGATCTCTAAGTTCTTTCGAGGGTTGACCAAAAGCAGTATATAGAGCGTAACCTGTAAAACTAACAAGTGAACAAGATATAAATATAGTGACTAAAATTGCAGTTTCCATGGTTAGATGATCCAAAGAATAGTGATTGTATTTAGTATAATACTAGTATATAAAGTTAGCAATTCTCAATCAATTGAATAAGTTATATGGCTACAAAGATTATTGATGATACTCCTAAAGGCAAACCAAAGATTAGTGTCTTAGGAATCTTTTTGAAACCGCTGAATTCGGAATATGGTAAAGTTGCTCCCGGTTGGGGAACCACCCCTTTAATGGGATTCTTCATGGCTTTATTTGCAGTTTTTTTAGTCATTATTCTAGAAATCTATAACTCTTCCGTTCTATTGGATGGTATTCCCATAACTTGGTAAAAAGAGAAAAAAAGATACGATTGCTATTTAACCCCCCCACGATTAGAGTAGTTGGGGGATCACAATGAAAGCTAACTTTTCTAGAAATGGGTAGTCAAATCGTGTAATTTCTTTCTTATTCAGAGGTCTTGACAATATGGGTGTGTGACTCGACACAATCAATCTGGTGTGATAGATAGATAATCTATTATCCATAGGGAAAGATATTATCATCTTGCTAGATAGCGGTTTGATTAATTAGTATCTAAAGCGCAAGAACTTTGTTTTGATAAATAATGTTTGAACTATGATCAATTTATATGAATCTACTGCATCACACTTCGTTATAAGATCACTCTATTAATGCTGAATTGATCTTTAGATAAGGTTTCATTCCCAATCTGATCAAGGAATTAAAGCATTCACTGATTTTTATTTTATTTATTTTCTACTACTATATGTTTTAAAAGGTTCTAAAGAATGTTTAAAACTACTTTAGTAGTTCTTGTTTTACAAGATACAATTTGAACTAATGAAGGATCGTTACCCATTCGATTCTTCTACCCAAGTATGCAAGGATTTGCCGAGGTATAGTAGAGATCCAAGGTTCATAGACACTTAGATAGTGAGATTGAAACGAGATAAAATCTATTCAATTTGTCTTTATTGATAAGATAAAGAGATTTCTCAAGACACTAGAAATGCTTATTCCTATGAGAGAAAACATGAGATTGAAGCAAAACAAGTTCCTTTTTCATCGATTAGATTATTATTTCTTTTGTTAATAATCTTAATGAGTCAAGCCAATAGATTCCATTAAAAGAAAAGTTTTTACTAATGAACTCATGAAATAAGGGGTAATTCAAATATCTTTGTTTAAGCTGTATGGAGATTGATCTCCATGTACAGTTTTTGAAGGGGGGGGCTAGAAACAAAGCGGCAAGGCTTACCTATCTTGATAAAGTGTATGATTGGTTTGAAGAACGTCTCGAGATTCAAGCGATTGCTGATGACATTACTAGTAAATATGTTCCTCCTCATGTAAATATATTCTATTGCTTAGGGGGAATAACATTGACCAGTTTCTTGGTTCAGGTAGCAACTGGTTTTGCAATGACTTTCTATTATCGTCCAACGGTTACAGAAGCTTTTTCTTCAGTTCAATATATAATGACTGATGTTAATTTTGGATGGCTAATACGATCTGTTCATCGATGGTCCGCCAGTATGATGGTCCTAATGATGATCTTACACGTATTCCGTGTTTATCTAACAGGAGGATTTAAAAAACCTCGCGAATTGACTTGGGTGACTGGTGTAATTCTAGCTGTATCAACTGTATCTTCTGGTGTAACTGGATACTCTTTACCTTGGGATCAGATTGGTTATTGGGCAGTTAAAATTGTAACCGGTGTGCCGGAAGCTATCCCTATAATAGGGTCTCCGTTGGTAGAGTTATTAAGGGGAAGTGTTAGTGTAAGTCAATCTACATTAACTCGTTTCTATAGTTTACATACTTTTGTATTACCACTTCTTACTGCTGTTTTTATGCTAATGCATTTCTTGATGATTCGTAAACAAGGTATCTCTGGTCCTTTATAATTATTGAAATTCATAGTTTCAATAATGAAAGATTTAATTAAATTATCTTGAGATCCTAATCTATAGAAAATATAGATAAAATAAATAAAGGTTATTGTTTTATTGCCAACTAGCATCACAATGATTGAATCCTAAAATTCTTAGTGGACTTCTTTTTATCACAATTGGGTTGCCAAAAAGAAGAGATTGAACCACTCTTTTTGAAAGGAGAAGATTGGATTATGGGAGTGTGTGACTTGTTGCAAAACAGAGGCTTCGCAGATATTCCATCAAGTACTGCCATATCAAGAGTCAAGAGATATGTCTCTTCTCCAATCTTCTCTAATCTTCGGATTAGAGTTTAAAACTTGGATATAAAGCCCGTTTGTCTGGTCTGTGGGTCTTAGAGAATTTCTTTTTATGATTGAATCCAATTAATCTTTTGGAAGGCTCCGTTAAATGCCAAATATATCCATATTCTATTAATAGAAATCCAATATTAATACATGAATAGTATGGTTCTTGGAACGCATCCATTTCCTTTGTATCCAAGATAATGCAGAGAGACCGTCGGAGTGAAAGAACGATCTAAAAAGAGATAAAGCCAAAGTTCCAACAGGTTAAGATCCTGTATAAGAGATCTTATATCTATAGCTATGTGCACTAGATATAAAATATATACAGGGTATAAAGAGATTCTCCAAGAAGCGTATCAATCAACTCTTTTAGCTGACTTGGATAATAAGCACCAATTTAATATTATGTCTTTACTTCCTTTCAGATCAAAGATTCCAGAAATAATCAAAGAGCCTGAATCCTTTTGTTCTATTATGAACTTTTGAGAGATAAATAACTAAAGAGTTGCTCGAGCCGGATGATAAGAAATTTTCATGTCCGATTCAACCGGGGGAATAAGAAATCTATCCCAATAACCAAGAAACCTGACCTGAATGATCCTGTTCTAAGAGCAAAATTAGCAAAAGGTATGGGGCATAATTATTACGGAGAGCCTGCTTGGCCAAACGATCTTCTTTATATATTTCCTGTAGTAATCTTAGGAACTGTTGCATGTACCGTAGGTTTGGCAGTCTTAGAACCCTCAATGATTGGTGAACCAGCAAATCCTTTTGCAACTCCCCTAGAGATATTACCCGAATGGTATTTCTTTCCAGTATTCCAAATACTTCGTACAGTCCCTAATAAATTATTAGGTGTTCTTTTAATGGCATCAGTACCTGCAGGTTTATTAACTGTACCTTTTCTTGAAAATGTGAATAGATTCCAGAATCCATTTCGACGTCCAGTAGCTACAACAGTCTTTATGATTGGCACTGTCGTAGCTATTTGGTTAGGTATTGGAGCGGCATTACCTATTGATGGATCTTTAACGCTGGGATTATTCTAACTCTAATCAAAGATTAAATGGATCCAAATAGATCTTTTGTTACTTATAAAGACTAATTTTTATTATCTGTTCCATTGGATCTAGGGAATAACAAATAGAATCTCTCCCTAGATCCAATTAGATAACTTATTTTTGATTTTTAAAGAAACAATAAGAGAATATTCGATGTTTCCATTTCTTTTAATTCGATTAGACTTACAGAGTAATAGAAGAACCGATCTCAAAAGAAGACTAAGAACATTCTTAGATTAAGATCCACCTTTTTCCTTTCTATCGATATACGATTTATTCTTAGGTAAATCTATAGAAAAACGTTCTTGGAGAGCTTTTGATACCTGATCTATAGATTTTTTTCCAAAATTCTTGATTCTTTGCAAATCTTCTTGACTATAATTCAATAGATCCGAGATTGTATGTATATCAATTCGTTTTAAACAATTATAAGCTCTAGCAGGCAATTCCAATTGATCAATGAATATATGTTTGAGTGTAACCTCTCTTTTTACTTCATTCAGCTCATCGTTTGAGAGATAAGATAATTCATTCGAGTTGGACAGATCTTTGATATTTTCAACAGGAACATGTTCTTGTTTAGTATGTAAAAAAGGAAGGAATAGATCTATAAGGTTTTTAGAAGCTTCAAAGAATGCTTCGCTTGGAGTCAAACTACCATTAGTCCATATTTCAATGAATAATATCTCTAATATTTCTCTCTCATTTCCAAATTGATGAACGCTATAATTCACGTTTTGAACAGGCATAAATATGGCATCGATTGGAAATTCTCCAGGCTTATACTCTTCTGAATATTTTATATGATATCCACGATCTTTTTCGATTTTGAATTCTATATTCAAAGAAATCGGTTGGGTAATGGTAGCTATGTATTGTGAATCATCAATGGCTTTGACCGAAGATGGTAATGATATATCGCCTGCTGTTATCTTTTTAGGACCATTGATGGATAGAAATGCTTTTTAAACATCATAAGAATCACTTCGCAGTACAATTTCTTTTGGATTAACTAGAATATCATGTATTGTTTCCTAAATACCCGTTATCGTAGAATATTCATGTTTAACTCTCTCAAATTTTGCATATGTTATACTTGTTCCTCCTACCTCACTCAATAAAGACCTACGCATAGCGATTCCTACAGTATTAACTTGTCCTCTCTTCAAGGGAGATATAGCAAAACGGCCATAATGAAGACGCTTACTTTCCACTTTGGATTCAATACAACTCCATTGGATTACTTTGGTAGAGATTGGTATTTCATCTTGAATCATAAATAGATACCTCTTGAGTTTCTAATCTCATATATTTAGATTTTTATACACGTCTCTTCTTAGGAGGTCGACATCCATTATGAGGCATAGGAGTTACATCACGCACGAAACTCAGAATTATACCACTTCTACGAATAGCCCGTAAAGCCGTATCTCTTCCTGGACCAGGTCCGCTTATCATTACTTCTGCTTGTTCCATACCCTGATCAATCGATGTACGAATAGCACTTTCTGCCGCCGTTTGTGCAGCAAACGGTGTACTTTTTCTCGTACCTTTGAACCCACATACACCAGCAGAGCACCATGAAACAACTTGCCCTCGAACATCTGTAACAGTAACAATAGTATTATTAAAACTTGCTTGAATGTGGATAACTCCTTTGGGTATCCTACGCTTTCCTTTCCGTGAGCCAACCCTTTTTAGAGTTTTTATCATAATTGATTGATTTCTTGTTATAAACGAACTATGAACGGGTAATATTAACGCCTATCTCATATGTTGTTACCCTTGCCTTTGTTTATGCTTTGGATTGGAACAGATTACCATAATTCGTCGTCGTCTACGAATAAGTCGACACTTCTCACAGATTTTGCGAACAGAGGTACGGATTTTCGTATCTATAACCATGTATCTGATGAATCTTACGATGGATTAAACAATCTTTCTTTTCTTGTTCTATTTTTTATTTGATAAATCCATTAATAAATATTCTAAAAAGATTGGAAAACCATGGGAATTAATACTGAATTCCATTCACTTGCTTATTTCTGAGACGATAAGTAATACGACCTTTAGTCAGATCATAGGGACTCAGTTCGACCCTTACTCTATCTCCTGGTAATATTCTTATGTAATTACGTCTGATCTTTCCTGATATGTGAGTTAACACTTGGCATCCATTATCCAAGCATACTCGAAACATGGCATTAGGGAGTGATTCCGTAACTGTACCTTCTACATCAATCAGATTCTGTTTCTTCATAATTAAGAAGACATATCTTTCTTACATTATTAATCAATCCTATCTTGTTAATAGAGGAGTTTGTTATATGAACTACCAAACATAGCATAAGATCTCTCCTCCAATCTTTCTTTTTCTAGCCTCGCGATCTGTCATAAGTCCATCCGATGTTGATAGGATTACAATCCCCATACCGCCTAATACTCTTGGTATTCTTTTATGCCCTAAATAGATTCTCAAACCAGGTTTACTAATGCGTTTGAGAGCTGTCATATGTGGTTTTTTTGTCTTCCCTTAATATTTCAACGTCACATCCAGAATATCTTTCAGATTCTCTCTATGTTCCGCTATATTCTTTACAAAACCTTCTTCTAATAAGATTTGTACAATGCTTTTGGTAACATTATTGGCAGGTAGTTGAACCGTAGTCTTTCTTCTCGTGTTGGCATTTCGTAGAAGAGTAATGATCGTAGAAATGGTATCGTTAGTCATAGAATAATAATAATAATTAGCTATCAAGGAATGATCGAATTCCAACCTTTCTTATCATTTCACTACTATATATACTGCATTATAGTTAAATATAATAATATTTCGTAGATTTTATTTCTTTTTTAGGTATAGATTTACAAATAGATCCAAAGATTGTATCTTTTTTTTAATAGGTGCTTCTTAATGGGCAAAACTACTATAAATGTTTTTATATCATTAAATATATAAATTGAAACATATTGCTATTAAATAGAGAATAACTCTCTTTTATAGTTTATATACTCTAGATAACAGATCTTATTTGCTATCTTCTCTCTGATATTATCACTCCTTTGTTATTTTAGGATCATTAGATCAACAAGCACTACAGATCTTATTCAGATACAATTTTGATCTACTTTGAAAAAAAAAAATGATTAATAGTTTCGAAGTGCTCTATTTTCTATTTATTGCAATACCTCAGGAGCTAGCGAAACTATCTTAGCAAATTTATATTCCCTCAATTCCCTTGCGACTGGACCAAAGACTCTGGTCCCTCTAGGATTTCCTTCTTGATTAATAACAACAACTGCGTTGTCATCAAATCTAAGAATCATTCCATTCTCACGTTTCATCTCTTTGCGGGTACATACTACTACTGCTCTAACTACTTCTGATCTTTTTAACGGCATATTAGGTATTGCTTCTTTAATTACAGCTATAATAGTGTCACCAGTACTTGCATATCTACGGTTACTGGTTCCCAACACTCGAATACACATTAATTTGCGAGCTCCGCTATTATCTGCTACATTTAAATAACTTTGGGGTTGAATCATTTATTAATCAAGAAAAAAAGATTATTCTTTATAGGAAGAGATATTTCCAATAAGAAGGATAGAGCAGCTGGAAATATCTCTTCCTACTTTTTTTTGTAACTTCTTACTGTATTTGATAATCAAGTCAAAATAAGAGATCTGATAAAAAAAGAAAGGAGATTGTTTTATATTTCCTCTTTTTTCTTTGTTATTATTCTTATTCTAGTGAGTATCAGGAGTCACTATCTGAGTACGTATAGAGATCTTATAAGATGCTATTTTCATAGCAGCTCTAGCTATATTCTCTGGTACTCCACTTATTTCGTAGAGGATTCGACCTGGTTTAACAATTGATACCCAAAATTCGGTGGACCCCTTACCCGATCCCATACGCGTTTCTGCAGGTCTCATACTAATTGGTTTATCCGGAAAGATACGTATCCATAATTTACCACCACGACGAGCATAACGAGTTATTGCCCTTCTTCCTGATTCTATTTGTCTAGCTGTAATCCAAGCAGGTTCCAGTGCTTGGAGAGCAAATCTTCCGAAAGAAACATGATTACCGCGAAGTGATATTCCTTTTAACCTTCCTCTATGTTGTTTACGAAATTTTGTTCGTTTGGGGTTATAGTCGACGGCAACGGAATAATTCCATCTCTAATACAAAACCGGACGTGAGAGTCTCCCCTCATCCGGCTACTCATGGATTTGATTCAGAAAAAATATAATACTCTAGGAATAGAAAACATACTCTAATTATGTTATTTTTCATCCCTCCTAAGAGTTCTCTTCTTTGTCCTTCATTATCGTGGATTCTGAGATCATTAGGTAGTAAAACCACGTGCGAAAATCAACTCGATTCTTTATATCCAACAGAATATTTTGTTATTTGGCTATTCTGATTTGAACAAGCATAGGTTTCTTTCGCCATCCTATCTATCGAAGCATTATCATTATAATGAATGATATTCATTAATCCGAGAGTTTCATCGTCTTTTTAGTTTCTTATTACAAGTGATTGGGTTCTTTCTCTGCAGTGGAGCTCTTTAATCTTTCTAATCCTTTTGATTGAATCTCTTTATTAGTGTTCAGTGATTCATAGCTCTCTCTTTGCTTTATAAAATAGACAAAATCGATCGGTCTATTCTGTCATATGCTTATTACACTGCTTTCTGAAGGTTAGATAATTAACCATACGGTTGTAAAAGAATATCGATTCATTTTGTTTTTTCTTCTATTTTATACTTTTCAAATTATTTACAAATGGATTCGATATATGTCCCTGCTCTGTTCAAGAAAAAGAGTATTTACTCTCTTCTTTTCATGGATAAATCCTTTATGCTGATCTGACTTCATTTTGCAACAGGGATTGGCATCTTTTCAAAGTCGAATAATCAATTAGCTTTAGTTACGAGCAAAGAAACTCTAGTTGAACGAATCGCACACTAAGCATAGCAAAAATTTACAAAGGGTTTAATTGATTTGTTTATTATTAATATGGAATAGAATAAGCTGTTATAAATTTGAATAGTAGTATTCTTTTCTGTATTAAATCAAAGAACTGGTTTATTTTATTCTATGCCTTGGAATATCCAAACCTTTATACCTAAGACCCCATAAATGGTTTGAGCTGGGCGGTAACAATAATTAATATGAGCTCTAATGGTTTGTAAGGGAACTCTTCCCTCCCTAGCCCATTCGACGCGAGCCATTTCATTACCATTGAGACGCCCTGCTATTTGTATCTTAATACCTTTCTTATTTGTGTGCTTAGTAGCTAGGTCAATCGCTTTTTTCATAGTTCTTCGGAAAGCAACTCTATTCTCCAATTGTGAAGCAATATATGTTGCTACAATCTTTGGTTCTCCATAGGGTTGAGCAACATCGGTCAATATTATTTGAACCTTACGATCTTTTGCTTTGAAATCCAATAATTCTCCTATACGATTTTTCAACTCATCAATTCCTAGATGATGTTCTTTAAAAAATCGATCCAGAAATCCTGTACATATTTCAATGTTAATTAGATCTGTTTTTTGCTTTATTTCTATGTGTACAATTCCTCCATAATTGGAATAAGCCTCCTTCATACGTTTCTGTACATATTTTTCGATTAATGTACGTATTTCTTTATCCTCTTTGAGAAACTTTGCATAATCTTTCTTTTGTGCAAACCAATAGGAATAATGCTTCTGATTTACACCAAGTCAAAAACCAAGTGGATGAATCTTTCGTCCCATAGATATATTCCTAGATTTCAATATCTCAACACTAAGCCTTTTTCAAGGTTCTTCTATCTCTTAGCATCTTACTATGATTTAGTCTCTTTCAATCTAATGGTTATATGACAAGTAGGTTTTCTTACCGGGTAACCTCGTCCTTGAGCTCTAGGTCGAAATCTCTTAAGATAAGTGCTCTTATCTACTCGAGCTTCACTAATAAAAAGATTAGATTTGCTTAATCCAAGATTATTAGTAGCATTGGCTGCTGCAGAAACAATTAATTGTAATACAGGATGACAGGCTCTGTGCGGTAAAAATTCGAGCAATACAAGTGCTTTTTCATAGGAACAACCTTGAATATGGCTGATGATTCGTCGCACCTTAGTAGCCGAGATTTTGATATTTCTTGATGAAGCTTGTGTTTCCATTTTGTTTCTCTATTTTTTTTCTTTCGAACTCTGTTCTCTAATTATCGACGAGATCTCTTATCATTTTTAGCATGTCCGCGAAAACTACGAGTGGGGACAAATTCTCCTAGTTTATGGCCTACCATACGATCTGTTATATAGATAGGTAGATGCTCTTGTCCATTGTAAACAGCAATAGTATGACCAATCATGATCGGGACTATTGCAGAGGTACGAGACCAAGTTACTATTATTTTTTTCTCTTTCCGAACATTAAGATTCTGAATTCTTCGTATTAAATGATTAGCTACAAAAGGACCTTTTCGCAATAGATGGGCCATTATTAATTGTCCTTTGTTTATCTATTATTCTCATTTTATTACTCAATTATTTTTACGACGTCGGAGAATCAATGGATTACTATATCTCTTATGTCGACGACTTTTTTGTCCAAGTGCACTATATCCCCAAGGAGTTGATGGTTTTTTTCTACCAATTGGTGTTCTGCCCTCCCCCCCTCCATGTGGGTGATCCACAGGGTTCATAGCTGTACCTCTTACTTCGGGTCGTTTACCCAACCATCGTTTAGACCCAGCTTTTCCCAAATCTTTATTATTAATATCAATGTTTCCAACTCGTCCTACAGTGGCTATACAATTCTGAGATATTGAACGAACTTCACCAGAGGGTAATCGTAATGTAGCTAGTTGACCTTCTTTTGCTATCACTTTGGCTGTTGTACCAGCTGCGCGAGCTAGTCGTCCGCCTCTTCCAGGGATTGTTTCTATATTATGTATGATGGTACCTAAAGGTATTTTGGTTGAAGTAGATTCTTTTCTATCTAATAGTTATTTAAAGAGAAGAATCTCTTCCCAAACTGTACGAGCCCTTTTCAGGGCATACAGCTTTCTAGATATCGAAAGACGATATCCTTGTTGAATATCGTTGAGAAGAATTAGTAAGTAAACAAATCCCAAATAAATCTCTGTTTATATCCTTGGTCTTACCGCCGTCATCTGGCTTCTTTTTCTCAATCTGTTCAGCAACAGAGTGAATGAATTTAATGATTCACGTTAACATTGTTTCATGTTCTTGATAACTTGGGAGACACTGTTAGTAAATAAAATTGTATGTTGATATTCAACAAATACAATATGTTCTCACTTCCTTTTTGATTCTGCCTTTGACCATCAGATCAACTGTTGTGAGTAACTCGTTCTTAGCTTCTTCCTAATTATACTAAATAAAGAATGCCTTATCCTTTTTCTGTGTTTGAGATTGTTTAATATTCTCCATATTATCTTACCTTTACAGGTTAATAAACTTTTTATTTTTATTAGACCGGATCACCCGCTTTTGTTCCCCTTAAGTTTCCCTATTGAGGTTTATAAAGAATTCTGAATCAGTGCCAGGTTTATGGGTTTTTGAACCCAATCGGTTGTTTCCGAATACGTGAATTAATTGCTCAAACCGCACTCAAAGGTAAGGCATTTCCATTTGAAATAGACGCTTTTGAACTAGATATTATTGTATTTCCAATAAGTATTCCCTGAGTTTGCAAGATATATCTCTTTTCGCCATCTATATAATTTACAAGACATATATATGCATTACGGTTAGGATCATATTCGATACTTGCTATTATTCCACGAACCTCCGTCTTGTTCCTTTCAAAATCGATTTTACGATATAAACGCTTATGCCCACCCCCTCTATGCCTACTAGTTATAATTCCTCTATTATTACGTCCATTTTCTGGATTATTACCATACGTTAATTTCTTAGTAGGTTTACATGTTGTTATCCCTTCAAAGATTGCGATCGATCGATTGCGTGTTCCGGGTGTGTAGGCTTTGTATAGTCAAATACTCATACTTCTCTTTCCTTATTTATATTCTCTTTAGTTTATGGTATATTATTAGAATCAAAATTATTCATTTAAAAATAGTGGAATAGAATAATTCTCTTTAAGTGTAATAATCATCCTTTTTTTATAGACAGAATGGCTGGGCGTTCTATTTCCCCTTCTCTTAATTGGAATCCGGTGACTATTTATACTTTTTACTTTTACATCAAAGAATTTTTCAATCCAATCTTTTACCTCAACTTTTTTTGATTGTAGAGTTACGTTGAAAGTATACTGATTTTATTGCAATAAACGAATAGTTTTTTCTGTAAGTACTTGATTTTTCAAATTATCCATATGTTTTATATAGTTTTCTTTTTATAAAAAAAGAAGAATAATTATTCTTTCTCAATTCAAATATATAGTTATTTCTTTATACTTGGTACTGTATAGTTTATTTTATGTTGGTTTCATAGAATGAAATAAGGTTATTATTATCGTTGTATTCCCTTACTTATGAATTTTGCATCCAACAGGAGTTGAACCTGTGAATTCGCCAATTATGAGTTGGGTGCTTTAACCGTTCAGCCATGGATGCTCTTTTTGTTGTGTAACCAATCAATTGGATAATAGAGATTATTGTTTGTAATTGCATATTCAATCCAATCAATCTATACTCTATAGATTGATTTACAGATTGATTCAGTAGAAGGAATATATTCTTTTCTTCTTTTACTGAGTCAATCTATAAATCTCTCAGTAATCGATAGAGATAGGAAGAAGAGTATTCTATTGTTATCCTTTTCAATCTTTACATTCTAAAAATTCATCCACCACACTAGGTTGGATCTCTTAGCTTAGGATCCGATTCAATCATTCAATCAGGATCTAATTGGATCCAATCTAAGGTACTATCCTTCTACCGTCCCGTCTGATCATAGGATTGAGAGTTTGAAAGCACCAAACCAAAGGATTCCTAGTTCCATTGGTGAGGAACGAGGAGTCTTCCTCCTCCTGGAGGTGGAATGCAAGACCTGTTGCCTCGAAGAGGATTTGAACCTCCATGCTTCTTCTATCTCCTTTTAGCACCCGATTCTGAATCTAGCGTGTCTATTGTTTCACTATCGAGGCTTCCCTATTTCTTTCCTTTCCTTTCATCCTTCCCTATTGATTCAGCATCTAAGATGTATTTATTCTTGATTGTAGCTGTATTAGGAGGAGAAGAAACCCTGGCCTGGTGTTGCTTTGCTTCTTGGATAGTATTATATCCCATCACTCTCCACCTGTCAAGCTTTGTTGACATAGATCCTCCTTTCAGCCTCAGACCTAGGAAGAAGCAGATGGAGTAACTATAGTCTATCACAATACTCCAGGAGGAGCAACCTAATTGTCCTTGAATCCAAGGTAGCAGAATCTATTCAAAGGTGCAAATCGAACCAGATCGATCCAACCTTTCCATGCCGTGAAAGAATAAAATCAGAGACCTTTTCTATCTGACTATCTAAGAAGACTATTTCTTGACTGAGAAACCTCTGAATAAAGAGTACAAAGGATTTCTTTGGGATCTTCTTCTAGAAGAGGTTAGAGATAGAATGTTGAAGATGAAAATCCAGTATCATGTATGTATGATAGCTAACCAATGGATCAACCGAATGAGCTATATCGGATGATTATTAAGAATTGTCTCTAAGAATGAGAGCTACAATTGCAGTTGACTACCATGCGCACCAACGAGCATATCGAACCTGCGTATTATTCGTGTTATCGTCTAGAATTTACCAGATCCATGAATGATACGAATCAATGATTCGTTGAAAATCACTTAATCGTATCTAACCCCTTCCATTAGGAGAGAATTTGATGCTTGGAATACTGCAGAGGATTGGACAATATCCAATATCATAGATACTCTTGAGAAATACTTCTATCTCATCCGGAATAGACTAGACGAGCCATCATTCTTCTAACAAGAAGAATCATATTCTACTTTGGAAGCGTAGATCCCAATATTCTGGCAGAGGTTTTTCTAGTGTCGGTATTGGATCATCAGTATCGAGTCCCCAATAATTGTGATTCCAAAGTCATCTCAGACTCCGTTTACGTTTCTATTATAGATCTTGCATCTGGATAATGCCGTATTTTCGGCATCGCTCAGAGTAAGGAATAGGAGAGTATAGAAATGTTGGTCTCAACTCAAAGAGAGTTGGTGGAGGAAGGGAGTGCCACGCGAAGATTGAATTCTACCCCGTCAACTGGGATAATCTCTCAATTCCTTACAGAGTACCTATCACTATTTCCTACCAGGACTTCTTAGAATCATCCTATTCATACCCTGCGGGTGTAGTTCCTTCCAGAATCTTTATTTGGAAGAAGAGAATGGTGGGAAAACACGCTATCAGATTCCAAAAGACTTGAGAGAACAGCACAAGAAGAGAGTCTTGGTCGGTCAAGAAAAGGATTAAGAAACCAATACGGACAATGAATACAGTTCCAATAGCCAATCCAAGGATAGCTACTGGAACGAGGAATAGAAAGGGGGGGGCATTGAGAGAGACTCCGCTTAATATTCTCAATATCATAGGAGTAAAGCAAAAACAAAGAGAAGGGAGTGAACGATTCAATGCCAGTAGATGAGGTCAATCTCCGAGTTAACCGAGGAGATCCTATTACGATCAATGGACGAATTCTTTGAATCGAAGAGATCCCTCTTACTCATTCCTCGATTATTCGTTCGATTCAGTCCTTCCACCGCTCCAATCAACAGGAGTAGGATGACAGACCGTGAGAATGGAATTCTTCCTGGATACCGAAGCGCAAAGATCTCGAGCTCTATTGATGAGCAAATAGGGTTCTTCCTTTTTCCAAGGAATCTTAGGAAAACGAAAGATTTATCAGGGTTCAATGAATCTTGAATAGTTTTTTAAAGACTACTAAAACCTTTCCATTTCGATTGCGAGGAGTATCAAATGCTTATGAACCCTCTCTCTGATCGAGACAATATCAGGCCCGGGTGGGGTGGAGGTTTCCCAAACTCAGAACAACGCGGAGAGATTGGGGAGGGCCCTTGTCTCTCCATTCCCAATCTATTCGAATGATAAGGACAGTGAGATGATCGTTCTACGATTCTTCAAGATTTCACTTTCTAGAACATAAGGAGAAAGGCTATTCGATAGCGAAAAGAAGAAGGATATATCAGCAGTATCTTTCACAGGAGTTTCTTGCACTGGCAGAAAGATTCCATTATTCCACAGTCTTTCATGGGACAATTTGAAATAGGTCTAGAATAGGGTATTCCGTGTAATCTCAATAATGGGATCTATTAATATACCTAATAAGGTTGATGCTAGTACACAAACAATCATAGTTATTTCAATTGAACTCTTCGAGATTGAATTAGATGAAGAGACTGATGGATCCTGTACGTAAATTGTTGATGTGTCACTCTTTCCAGTGAACATTAACTTGATGATCTTTGGATAATAATATATAGAAATGACACTTGTAATGAGCGCTATTAGAACTAATGAATACAAACCAGCTTTCCATCCATGCCAAAAAAGATAGAGCTTCCCGAAGAAACCTGCTAATGGAGGGATACCTCCCAGGGATAGTAAACAGAGAACTAGAGAGAATGTTAGAACAGGATCCTTTGTATATAATCCTGCATAGTCCCTAATATTATCAGTTCCAGTTCGTAAACTGAATAAAGTGATACAAGCAAAAGTTCCGAGATTCATGAATATATAAATAAACGTATAGGTTATCATACTTGCATAGCCATTATCAGGATCTGCAGCAAGTACTCCAATCAGAATATATCCAATTTGGCTTATAGAGGGGTATGCTAGCATACGTTTCATGCTTATTTGAGTAATAGCGATTAGATTTCCCAATATCATGCTAAGAATAGCTAATATTCCTAAAGCAATATGCCATTCACCAGATAGATATGAGAAAATAATACGGAAGATCCGTGTAAATAAAGCGAGAGCTGCTACTTTAGAAGTAACAGAAAAAAAAGCAACAACTGGTGTAGGAGAGTCAGAGTCGGAAAGAAGATTCTCGATCTTACCGCTCATTCAGAACCGTGCATGAAATTCTTACTTCACACGGCTCCTAGTTCGTAAGAGATTTCTTCCTCTTATTGCTCTTAGAACCTTCCTCGTGTATGTTTCAGATCTACTTTTTCTATATTCTCTTTCTCAATCATTCAATATGAGTACTAATTGGTTGTTAGCTTCTCGAGGAATCCTTTTTCATTAATCTAGAGTCTCCATCCATTCTTTAATCTCTCCATTTCTCTATCCCAAAACCAACAAAAGATAGAGGAAAAGATAGGGGAATATAAGAGAGATCTTAGATAGGAGAAAAAGAATATGATTTTCTTCGTTCTTAACAGGCATTATATTATTATCTTGGGGCGATCTTTTCTGACGAATGCTTTCTTTTACTATACCTACAGTCCCTGAAGGATGGAAACTGGTTGGATTGACATTTTCAGAAAGAAAAGGATACTCTTCTATAGATAATAGAGAAGATACTCTTTCCGTTGCATCATCTATTCATTCTTCGTGACACCTACCCTTAATAAATGGAACTTTGAAAAAGATCAAGAGATAGAGAAGAGTTCTCTATTGGGTTGTACTTCTCTCCTCACTCTGTTCTACCTTACTTATGTGAAACAATTCAAGTGTTAAGTGTTTCTCCCCGAGATCTGGGATTTATGGTAAGAGTTAGTCATTCATACAAATGGTGATTTGGAGAGGTTCCTATCCTCTTCACATGTCTGTAGGATATTATACAGAAGCCAATCAATTCTTCCAAGAGAATCTAGAATGAGTCGATTTTCTTCTTCGAACGAATCACACTCCTTCATATACATCAGGAGTCCATTGATGAAATGGAACTAATGAGAGCTTAAAACCCATCCCTACCACAATAAACGTGATAGAAATATAGATTCCAATAGAATTATACATTTCAGTAGATATAAGTCCATCGGCTATCTTATAGAGTTGAGTCTCTCCACCGGATAATCCATATAATAAAGAGAAACCATAAACTAAAATGGACGAACTTGCTCCACCCATTAATAAGAATTTCATCGTCGCTTCATTGGATCTTATATCCTTCTTCATGTATCCAGATAATAGATAAGAAGACAGGCTTAAACACTCTAAGGCTACGAAAATAGTTACCGAATCATTTGCACAACATAGAAACATCCCCCCTAAACCTGCAGTTAATATGAATAATGAGAATTCTGTTAAAGCTGTTTTTGTACATCGTATGTAATCGACTGATAGTAAGACGGATAATAATGAACAGATCAAGAGGAGTAGTCTGAAGATATTGGTAAAGGTGTTGATCTGGAGACTGGCGTAGGCAATCGGAACAGATCCTGTTTCCCATTGACCCAATAAGAGTATTATGCTAGTGACTAAGGATGTTAATGAGATTCGGTGAAGTAGAAGTGTATCTTTTCCTTTAGATACTGAATCGATAATAACGATTATTATTAGGCTGATAATCAAACTACATTCTGGAAGAATCGATGAATTACCATAGAAGAGAGAAGGATCGATATTTTTCATAGTATAAATCTGATAGTTAGAAATAGAGTAATTATTCTCGTATTCCGTATTTAGTCGATCAAGTCAACCAATTCTTGGAATTGTTCTATATCTCGAAAACCATAGCATCTCAATAGAGAAATCTTCAGGTACAGGTAAATGAATGGGAAAAGAGACAAGATAGATAGATTGGTTCTTTCTCAGATATCTTAGAACTAAGTAATATTTCTATTCTAGATTCTTCGTTGTTATGCCTTAGATACTTCTCTTTCTTCATTATCTGATTTCTGCTTGTCCATATGTTCCTCGCGTATTTTGATTCTCAATACCCTGCGCTCTATAAGAGAAGGCTGAAGGTTTCAATCCACAATCTCTTCTTTGTGGATTGAGACAAACCTGAGACTAACGGAAATGAGCAAAAGCCTTGTTAGCTTCCGCCATCTTGTGAGTCTCCTCTCTCTTCCGTACGGCACTACCAGAATTTCTGGCAGCATCCATTAATTCATCACTTGATCTTAGAGCCATACTTCGACTTGAGCGTTTTCGACACGCGATTAATAACCATCGAATAGCCAAAGCTTTTCCTTCTGCAGGTACTACCTCAACGGGAACCCGATAAGTCGATCCGCCTACACGTTTGGATTCTGTTACTATATCGGGAGTTACCCTACGTATTGCTTGTCGTAGAACAGACAGTGGATTCCTATTTGTCTTTTCCTTGATGCGCTTCATAGCCTGATAGAGAATCTGATAAGCTAGTGATTTCTTGCCATCCTTAAGGATACGATCAACCAACATATTTACTAATCAATTGCGATAAATTGGATCCGATTCTATATTTCTCTTTTTGTTCACTATATTGCTCCGATGTGAAATGGGTTTGCTTTGCAGGTGTGTCAGATCTCAATGCTATCCCAACCAATCGTATATTATCATCTTATTTTGGCTTCTTCACTCCATATTGTAGGGTGGATCCGCCGGTTAGTCGAGGATCTCCCTCCAAACTGTACGTACGACTTTCATCGAATACAGCTTTCCATATGATTCAATAGAGAGAGAAATGAAGGAATTTTAGATTGCTTCGGTGAATCATATTTACTCGTTATGCATTGAGTATCCGTTTCCCCTCCATTCTCCTATGAGTAGAAGAGAAAGAATCTTGTATTTCATTCATCTTACTAACAATATCCGTAGGTTTATTGATCCAATTACTAGATGCAAAATCTTTCCTGAATCTTCAGAATTAGAGTCCGAACCCGTTCTAAGAGAGAGGAGGCATTCGAAGATCTTATGGATAGAAAGGAGTCCAGGTGAGACTCAACCGACTAGGATGTTAGAATGGAATTTGTAATACCTTAGATATCAAGTCGTTTTACACGAATAGATAGATTATAATCAATCTCTGTAATAGCAGGCTTCGGTCCCCTGTCAATAATCTCATTATACTATCGGGTCAGCTATCCATTTAACATATCAGAAGAGTTGATACGGAATCATTGCGATGATACAAGTTACGACAATGCTCTACAACGCACTAGAACGCCCTTTTTTACGATCCTTTACGCCTACAGCATCTAAAGTTCCTCTAACGATATGATATCTCACACCAGGTAAGTCCTTAACCCTTCCGCCCCTTACAAGGACAACAGAATGTTCTTGCAAATTATGGCCAATACCTGGGATATAAGCTGTTACCTCGAACTTGGAGGTTAATTGAACTCTGGCGACTTTACGTATGGCAGAGTTAGGTTTCTTTGGTGTAGTTGTGGAATAGTTGACGGATGAGTTGGTTTCAATGTCACTCTACAGAACCGTACATGAGATTCCCACCTCATACGGCTCCTCGCCATTCGATCTATATGAAGAATCTCTATTCAGCATAGAAGGACAAATCTTTCTCCTCTCTCTTCAGTTGTTCCTCGATACAGAAGGATTTAGAAAAGAATCCGCATACTCTACTCGATCTGATTCTTATCAATCCCCTTCTACTCTTCATAATAGAATGTTTATTTCCTCTCAATATGATCGAGTAGATTAATAACAGGGAGGTAATAGAGAGAATAGAGAAAATCAATGGGTAGATTTGCTAATAATATCCTTGTTCTGTTTTCACTGAAATACTATTCAAAAGGTCGAATATACAGGAGATTGACGGGTTAGTATAAGCTTATCCA